AGGCAAACCGTACACTGAGATAAATACATCGCAGTGTTTCACCAGCAAAGCGAGCAAGTTTGGTAAGGAGGGACTCATTCCACCCGCTGTATCGAATTTTTTGAATGTCCAGCCACCTTCCTTTCTCAGCTACGCTCCCCTCTCACGTGATGACTGGTCCATCCCCCCTTTTTATCCTTCTGACCCTGTTCTTGATCCAATGTGGAGACAGGGTATGTTCGTTATACCCTTCATGACTCGTTTAGGAATAACCAACTCATGGGGAGGTTGGAGTATCACAGGAGGGACTGTAACGAATCCGGGGATTTGGAGTTACGAAGGTGTGGCAGGGGCACATATTGTATTTTCTGGCTTATGCTTTTTGGCAGCTATCTGGCATTGGGTTTATTGGGATCTAGAAATATTTTGTGATGAACGTACAGGAAAACCTTCTTTGGATTTGCCCAAGATCTTTGGAATTCATTTATTTCTATCCGGGGCGGCTTGCTTTGGTTTTGGTGCATTTCATGTAACAGGCTTGTATGGTCCTGGAATATGGGTGTCCGATCCTTATGGACTAACGGGAAAAGTACAACCTGTAAATCCATCATGGGGCGTGGAAGGTTTTGATCCTTTTGTTCCGGGAGGAATAGCTTCTCATCATATTGCAGCGGGTACATTGGGAATATTAGCGGGCCTATTCCATCTTAGTGTCCGACCACCGCAACGTCTATATAAAGGATTGCGTATGGGAAATATTGAAACCGTACTCTCCAGTAGTATCGCGGCTGTCTTTTTTGCAGCTTTTGTTGTTGCTGGAACTATGTGGTATGGTTCAGCAACTACCCCTGTCGAATTATTTGGTCCCACTCGTTATCAATGGGATCAGGGGTACTTCCAGCAAGAGATATATCGAAGAGTTAGTGCTGGGCTAGCAGAAAATCAAAGTTTATCAGAAGCCTGGTCTAAAATTCCTGAAAAGTTAGCCTTTTATGATTATATCGGCAATAATCCGGCAAAAGGAGGGTTATTCAGGGCAGGTTCAATGGATAACGGAGATGGAATAGCGGTTGGATGGTTAGGACACCCTGTCTTTCGAGATAAAGAGGGGCGTGAGCTTTTTGTACGTCGTATGCCTACTTTTTTTGAAACATTTCCAGTCGTTTTGGTAGACGGCGATGGAATTGTTAGAGCTGATGTTCCTTTTAGAAGGGCAGAATCTAAGTATAGTGTTGAACAAGTAGGTGTAACCGTTGAGTTCTATGGCGGCGAACTCAATGGAGTCAGTTATAGTGACCCTGCTGCTGTAAAAAAATATGCTAGACGCGCCCAATTGGGTGAAATTTTTGAATTAGATCGTGCAACTTTGAAATCCGATGGTGTTTTTCGTAGCAGTCCAAGGGGGTGGTTTACTTTTGGGCATGCTTCGTTTGCTTTGCTCTTCTTCTTCGGACACATTTGGCATGGTGCTAGAACCTTGTTCAGAGATGTTTTTGCTGGTATTGACCCAGATTTGGATGCTCAAGTAGAGTTTGGAGCATTCCAAAAACTTGGGGATCCAACTACAAGAAGACAGGTAGTCTGATACAAAACTGCTTTGGTATCTTTCAGCTTTATTTTATTTTTGAAGCGAATTTGACATAGAATAGAGTACGAGAGTGGATTTGAATCAACGCTTTTTAGGCTCTTGCTCTTTCGAGATTATTCCCAAAAAGAAAAATAAAAAATAAACAGGTATGGAAGCTATAATTGTAAACCAGGATCGAATCTATGGAAGCATTGGTTTATACATTCCTTTTAGTCTTGACTCTAGGGATAATTTTTTTCGCTATCTTTTTTCGCTAAAGTTCCAACTAAAAAGTGAAATTCTTTTTCATTATCTCAATTGAAGTAACGAGCCTCCCCATGTTCCTCGAATGGATCTCTTAGTTGTTGAGAAGGTTGCCCAAAAGCGGTATATAAGGCATACCCCGTAAAACTTACAAGTAAACCAGATATAAAGATGGCGACTAGGGTTGCTGTTTCCATTATAATTATATAATTTCAAGACCCCAACGGATCTATCATAAGATCGTTTATTTACAACGGAATGTTATACAAAGTCAACAGATCTCAATGAATACAATAAGATTTATGGCTACACAAACTGTTGAGAACAGTTCTAGATCGGGCCCAAGACGAACTACTGTAGGGAGTTTATTAAAACCATTGAATTCGGAATACGGTAAAGTAGCTCCGGGATGGGGAACGACTCCTTTGATGGGTCTTGCAATGGCTCTATTTGCGGTATTTCTATCTATTATTTTGGAGATTTATAATTCTTCTGTTTTATTAGATGGAATTTCAATGAATTAAATCTAATCTAGTAAGAACCACAAAATTCTAGCTTTTGGTAGTTCGATCGCGGAATTTATTTCTTTCTGTATTTCCGGAATATGAGTGTGTGACTTGTTATAATGGATTCTATTGATAGTACAGAGAATTGGTCTGTCACCTTGATAGAGATGGTTCTACTTCGTCGGATATTTATCCGAATATCTGGAACACGGACTATATGAAACAAGGACTTTTCTAACAAAAAAGCAATTGTGCCACATCTTATGAAAGACTCCTTGGGAACAGCTGACCAAAAGCAAGCAACCTTTCTCCCGGTGTGAGCAACAAAAGAATGGAATCCGGATGCGTAAGTGCCTTCGCTCCCCTAAGCGGGGATGAACTCAAACTCCTAACAACAAGCAAAGACGGGTTATGCCTTCCAACCTGAAAACAGTGCTTATTACAACGACAGAGTCAATGGCACAAACTGATTCAATAGCTAGGGTAATGCCGACAACTTCAACGAGAGTGAACAGCTTCTTCGTCTTAAACGGATCTATGGCATTGAACAAAAGCATTTCTCGCCCTAGGTCTGGGATCTTTCCCATCTACCATTCCTCAACAACAGGAGATTCGATTCAATAGTAGTGCTTTTTCCTCCCTTTTTATACTTGAAACTTCGCTAAATCTATGGCACTTGCCTTGGCCTCTTGCAGACCCTCGGGTACTCCCCTTCTTTTTATTAATCCAGTGAAAGCATCATCCTATTAAGGTATATTGAACCGAGAAGGAAGCACTCTTCTATAAGCCTTCGAGAAGGTTCGTAGCCTTTATAACATAACGGTTTTCAACCTTTACCTATGTGCCTAGTGACTGATACCTACCACCGGAGACCCAAGACTAAATTAGTTGTCCTTCTAACCCCGTCCCCCTTGTCTTAGCTTAGGATGAGGGGGGCGAAGAAGCGGGAATGTGGGTCTTCGCATCTATTGAGCTAACTGGTAAATGAGAGCCTTCGATACGATACGTGCACGCTACTGCAGCAGCTAGAGAAGTACGGATTCGGACATGGGAGCATTAGGAAGATTCTTTCTAGCTTATGTGATTCACCTTTGAATCATGTGAGTCATTCCTTAACTAAGGAAAGAAGAGTTATTTATCAACCGCCCGGAATCACCTTAAAAGAGTTGAAAAGGCAAGGAAGGGGTAAGATAGCTCTTCTCGTTTCGCGCTTACCCTTGCTTGTTCACAAGGATTCTCTACAAAAAAATGGGAGTTAGCGCTCGGAGGGACCTCTTGAATAAGTCATAATTGCATAACCTATCTCCGCAATGAACCAATGGAGAAAGACCTCCTTAAGAGGGGGCAGACCGCACAGAAGAAGAAGTAATAATGGGGTAGGAAGAGGTAAACTAACCCTATTGCTATTGTATTTCTAGTGTCCTCAATTGTCCGCCTCTGAATGGCTTTGTCAGAGCTTTCTGTCGTTCCGTTCCCTCAGGTCTTGGGGGAGTAGAGCTACTATCAAGTCTTTTCGTCCTATTGCTTACGTGAAGGCTAAGGTGCTACTAGTAGATTGAAGCTTTTATACCTACTCTTGTTTTTCAGTTTCAGAATGCTTTTTTTAAGGGCAGAAGTTTTACACTCCTGTACCAAATCGGATATGTGAGAGATGGATCATGTTGACAGGCTTGAAATGTTGGGAAGTTTCTTCTTTTTTTGTTTTTTTGGCTGGGTATCCTTTTAACCAGTGACTGATGCAGACGAGGGATACTCTATTTTGTATGCCTGAGCAACTTTCATGCTTTGACTTTTGGTCCGTCTATAAAGACTACCTTAGCTAGTCTATAAGAGTTGCTGGCGACCCGGAGAAGATTAGTGAAATTACTTCCCTGACCGGATGGAACCGAGTATGAGATATTGGTTTAATAGCCAGACTAGAAGAAAGAAGATTAGTTAAACAACCGATCGTAAGGGAACCAAGGACACAAAGGAAGAATCGGAACAAGAGCGGTAGTTAAGCCGGCAAGCCAGAAGTATAGTAGTTTTTATTTATTATTGATCTTTTTCGAGTAGAAGAAAGGCTTCTGTGTTGAAACGGAGTCCACGGATCTAATCTACCAAGTAGCCGAAGGGCAGTGCAGATGTTCATACAACCAGTGCGTGTTACTACTCAAGTCCTTACTGGATAAGTAGAGAAAAATGTGCCTTTCCAGCTGTTGCAATTATATTAGGGGTGCTGCTGTTGTGGGTAAGGTTTTTAATACAGTATCGGTTACGAGGAGAACATCTTTATTCTCGAGAGAGTGTGTTAAGTATATCACGGAGAACACAAAAACATTCCCTTGCGCCTTAAGGGAGTGAAATGAACGTTTGTTACTTACTTTACTTTAGTTAAGTTGTTGTTTAGTTGAGTTGTTGAATCTGAGTCCTTATTAAACTTACTTTTTGCGGAGTAGCATAGAACGAAAATTCTCTATCATTGTCTTATGAGGAAAGTCACTCGTCCCGAGAAAGAATAAAAGAATCAATCTCGTAGCGTAGAAAAGAAAGGGTTTTGCTCTATACTAGCTAATGAGAGTTGTCGGCTATCCTGCCTAGTGTTCTTCCATGCATTGCATTTCCCAGTCCAGCCAGCAGTCTCTTTTCTTTTCCTTTTAATCTTAAGGAAAAAAGCAAGCAAAAGAGGTTGATGAGAACGACCTAGAGGCAATGGATCTTTCTTTCCCTACAGCAAGTTCCATGCCATCTCCTTGTGAGCCAATTGCATAAAAAAGGAATCCTCTTGGGAATTGCCATATCATTCTTTCTAAGCGAGCGAAGACAGTCTAAAAAAGACCCCTTCGGTAGGCTCTGCCTCATCATAGTCGGACCTATGGAAAATTTTGCATTTAAAAATGGCTTGGAAAGAAAGCTGGGCTAGGTGTTCTTCCCTGAGCTTAGAAAGGAGCTGTTCGCCTCGAGGCTGTACTATTCTCCTTTCCCGTGTCAGGTTTGAGGGGGTAGGCACTTCTTACAGGTACTGGGCAGTCATGGGTGGAAGCCAAAGATAGGAGGAATAGTGGTAAGCGAAAAAGAAAAAGAGGAGCTCTATACCTATCACCAACCAGCCTAGAGTTTAGCTTTTCGTTACCCTCAACAGCACACCCGAACCGAGGATTCAAGCTATACCTTCCATCCAGAAGGGGAGACCCCCACGAATGATCAGAATTCAACCGCGCTCCTACAGATAATAAAGCAACCCTAAATCAGTGACACACGAAAGCTCGATCCTCAACTTCGGAATATTCGTAAGATTAGGAGCAAAGACCAGAATTCCTTTCGTTGGACGGACCCGGCTTTAGGGAAGGGTGTAGAGGGGAAGTAGAAGTGGGGCCGGTAGGGAAATTGATCGAAGATCCTGGGAAGTGAGGCTGTATAGATGTCAGGCGGTTTGGTTTCGCCTCTCAAAACTCATTCGACTGAACTAAGGCGACCAGCCGCAACAAGGAAAGATAGGCTCGTTTCATGTTAACAGCTCGTCCTTTTTCTATTTTGACCAACCGCTCTAACGCAACGTTCAGGTCTTTGTGTGCGTGACGCACAGCTACAAACTCTATATAATTCAGCAGGTGCCAAACTACCTTATACATCAGCGGCATATTTGCTCTAGACGAGTCAAGATGTACCTCCGTAAAACCCTCTAAGTGGAACTTCCAAGGATTGGGAGATCAAACTGCGCTTTGAGTGTGTTATAGGAGGAAAAGTACTCTACCACTTAGTGCCCCCTTTAGAGTAAAATATGATTATAGTGCTCGAGTATATACATATGTCGTTCTCTAGTACTCTTACTAGAGGGTTCATAGGATTTAGGTTTGCACCGGAACGGTTTGGCAATATTGTACCTTGTTCTATAACATCTATCTAGCGAATTCTAATATTGGTATAATATAAAATTCCTACGAATAAGGGCAGTGTGAACCTTATTCGATAGAATAAGGCCAGTGTGATCCTTATTCTATGCCTTTCTCAAGCTGATGTTGCGGCGTCTTGGCTTAGTCCGTAACCTCTCAATGGTTGGAGTGTTCTTTTCCTATTGGTACCAATGGTAGCGACACCTGTCAGAACAAACAAGACTCCTGGATCGAAAGATGGTACACTAGTGCTTTTAAAATAAGGTTCACTAGATCAAAAAGAAGGAGTTGAATCCCAAAAAGAAGGTTCACTAGTTCCATTATTTTAGGATCCTTAACTCCAACATTAGAACATAACTCAAAGTAGCTCTCAGTCCTACGGTAACGAGGTCGTAGCTGCTACGAGGTCAGGATCCTCGGGTGAGGAGCCTGACTGAGCATATCTAGCTTGTTAGTTATAATGGAGCGGATTAACAAGGAATCCGTAAAAACAAAGAGCTACTGAGCTAAATCAACAAGGGGAGAGCTCCTTATCGGGTGATGAGGAGCACTGCCCGATGCAGCTAATCATTTCTCTAAGGTCATCCATGGAGTCTTTTAGTTCTATAGAAAGCAGGAGAAAAGAAAAGCAGGTTTTTTTCATCTGCTAGCATTGTGGTTTGGAATCGATTCTTTATCAATAGCCCACCCTTTCTTTGAACCTTGTCAATGATCGAACTTAAAGATATGAACTGAGTGCCATTTGATGAGTAACTGAGAACAAAGGAGAGGGATATGGAAAGAATGAAGTAATGAAAGAGGAAGTCATTGCTAGTAGTAACGACTTGTCACGATCCATTGGTTCATATAGAATCCATGTCCTAGGTGTATCAAAAAACATTCTTTTCGCTAAGCGTATATAATAAAATAGAGTGAAAGGGTCCACCCCGAAAGCAAGGGGATACTAACTAACAGCTGAGTCCTCTCCGAACCGCAGGAGATAGTTGCCCATCATACGGCTCACCAACTTCACTTGCCTCTATGGGAGGCGCGCTCCGGGCAAGTTCGGATCACTTACAATACATGGCTCTACGAAGGTGGGTTAGGAAAGTTTTCAATATGATTCTTTTCCTGTATTTGTTCGATGAGAAATGCGAATCTGTTTTGTCCACTTTCTCCATCCCCCTCTATCAAAATGATAAAAAAGGAATTTCTTCTTCTTATTCCCGTGTTTGATCTCTTCCATCTCTGCCTCGCTCGTTGTCACCTATGTTGGGTTTGGAACCCTGTAGAGAATGAAGAGGGGCCAAGGATCTTCCTCTCAACAGTGCTTTTCGAGGCTCCAATCTCCTCCATGAATAAGTAAGGCCCCGTTAGCCTGGGCGAAGATGGGGATAAAGAGTAAGGATTGAAGCCCCCTTAGCTCTGCCAGGCACTGGACAGGGGTTAGCTTTGTAAATGTGTAGAGCCAAGTGCAGTGTGGTGTAGTAGTAGGCACTTCTAGGCCCCTTCCCGGCTACTGGATTACTCCAGTGCTTCGGGTACTACGGACCCTCTGCCATCCATTGCAGCGGAGCCGTTTCATGAGCAGGGGGGCTAAGCACAGTTCTTTGAATCAAACGTTGAATGAAATCGATTCTTTTTTAGATATCAAAATAGAAATCGGATAGGATAGATGGATCTATCTTTCTATTCATATATATTACTAAAAAAAAAATGGATTTATTTTATTAAGTAGCGTAGCAAGAAGCCCCAAATCCTTGATTTGGCGAGGAAAGACTGCTTTGGGCCCAGAAAGCGAAGGGAATGAGCTCGGCTGCTTCTCCTCCACACTTCTTTTTCTCCGTGCCCGTTCCGCATGCGCTTCGCGCGCAATTGGCGCTTTGCTCTCCTCTTATTCTTCATTGGACGGTTCGGATGGACTTCGCCGTTCTTTCCCAACTAAAATAGAAAAGGTAGGTTATAAACCTCGAGATGTCGATTCGTTTTCCGCCCCCAATGAGATGGGGAATTTCTAACCCCCTATTTAGACTTTCGGGCCCTTCATCTTTCTGAATCGAGACCCGGCCCGGCTCGCGTCGTTCCAACAACCGGCGGGGAGCACCTCAGTATACAATCGCGCGCAGTAACTGGGAGTCCTATTACACTTAAGGCCAACTTCAATTCACCAAACCAAGGTTCATCTCGTGTAGTGATTGTGGACTCGTACAAGGATATTGAGTAGACGGTTGATGTATCAGACTCGGCCCTATCTTTCGTAGCATGCATTCCCATCCGTGTCGCAACTGATTCGGTAAGCTACGTGTCCGGTGCACGGAGAACTGCCTTCGGTCCCCCAAACTGACTTACTCGTGGCAACCTTCCGACCAGGCCTTACTATAACCAACCTCACAGATCCAACTCAATCTTTTACACCGATGTATCGTACTCTCTCGACCAGGTCATCAAAAATACTGCTAAATCTTTCCGAAGTGAGAGAAGGAGGGAAGGCGCGCTACGCTACAACTAACATAACAGCCAGCTGAAAAACGTTAGCTAGCTAGACTAGCGCGCAATTGCTTTTTTCTGAGCCACTAGTGGCTTATGTAGTGGTTGGCATTCCTACGTGCTCCTCCTCGCCCCCCTACTTAAGAATCCAAAGGTGGCCTTTGGATATTGTCGTGACCGCTTAGGCTTGGTTGATTTTGTCTGAAAAGAAAGTAGGTTCCGGGGGTTCATTGATTAGTACACCTCCGGTGCTGGTAAGGTCGGGACCGTGGTCGTCTGTCTCCGGTTTGCCGGCCGATAAGATCTCTGAGATTTACCAGCCAGCTGGGTTGGTTTGGCTATTCTTTTCTATTGAAAAGGAGTCAGCTGTCTGCGCGAGTCATCTTCTTATAGGCTCCGCTGGACGACACGGCATTTTCGTTCAAATATAGGCTGGCCATACTTGTGATGGTTCCCAAGGATTCAAAATGACCACTTAGGTCTACGTTGCCACGATATTGTTCTATGGAAGCGGGCGGGCTTTAGAAGCTCGGCCTGTTTTTTTTGGTGTCGTAGGGGGAGGGATTTACCTTTCTAACGCATATTCAGTCGTACCGGCATGGCCCCACTGATTTGTTTTCGATCAGAGCATCAAGCAGCGCAACCCGGTTCTACTTGACTAAGCCCGTGCTCCTCCAAGGAGGGAGTTTGCTTTACCCAACTCCCTTTTTGATAACAAGGCAGAAAGCCCCTACCGGACACTCATTAGTTTCGAATGAAGAATGAAGAGTGCCCTAGCAAGCACCTACTTCTATAAATAGAAAAAGGCGAGACTTTACTAAACAAGCAAGAAAAGCCCTTTCTATCTTATTAGTCAAGCGCTAACGCGCCCCTGCAATCAAACTAAAGCGCTAACACCCTATCTATAGTAAGGGGCCTTTTCAATAAGGCTCGCGTACGGGCCTTTTTTGGCTTCCCTAAAATCGAATATTTTGAAGTTGGTAAAGAACCGCCCCTTGTTTCAGTCAGAATGAGTCCCCGGGACCCAAGGACATTGGCTTCCGCCAACAGTGAACTATTAAGGATCGCATCCCGCGCATATTCTACATTATAGCCTGCAACTGATTCAGCTTCCGCTTCTGGGAGATCAAACGGAGCTCGATTAGTTTCTGCTAGACGAGAAATAAAGAACATAACCAATACAGGGAACAAGGGAATACCGGACCATATCTGCTTTTGCGCCATGACAATCTCACTCGAATTACGGGGACCTACACATATTAGTACAGTATACCGGGGTCCCCGGCCAGAACCACACGTGCAAGTTTCCCTGCATGTGGCTCGTCCGTGCTTTTCGAGACGCTGCCTGTGCCTCAGCATAGGATAAAGGGGCGGAACTGCACACTTTCGTGTTCAGAGCATTGTTTTGAGGGAGGGAAAGCGTGGTTGACAAACCACTTCGAGGAGGCGACTGGACTGGAGTGCTTTCATCAAATGATGCATGTGGGCCGAGCCATTCCCATCCCAAGTGGTAGTCCCGTTGCGGCCTCTGACCGTCCGTCCCGTCTCATCTTGATTTGGCTATACTTGAATGTAGCCAGCCATGTTAGCTTCACATGAGAGCCTTCTTTTTTAAGGCTAAAACTCATCAGTCAGCTCGGCTGCTTTCCTATTTCGCTTTTCCGTCTATTAAGAGTTTAGGATAGGTCCCAAAAAAGCTGCCCGCCTTTCCTCATCTATACCAGCTGCCGCGCACGAACCAATAGAAAGGATTTCAGCGCCCCTCTCTATACTAGATAAGAAGCAGAACGCGCCATCACCTACAGCCCTTTCCTCTGCCGGGGACTTCCACGAAATGAAAACAGGCGGCATCGTCGTATGCTCCACTTTTGTTGCCCTGGTTTATATCCCGGAGTATTCCTATGGCCGATCTGTCACCCAACCTACTTAAACAACCTAAAAGCTTGACCCCGTCTCGTTTGGAGAATGACCCCTTATGGCACGGCTTAGTCAGTTATTCTCGCAGTTCAGCTAAGATTCGGACCACCATTTCTCTGAAAGCATGGTTCTTGCTTCACTCCCCCCTTTGAGCTCGTCCATTCGTTGGGTGATCCCTTGCTCTCACGTTCGAGTATTTGCTCGTCGTTTAGGCCCGTGAGTGAGATTTCTGCTCATTGCAGTCCCCTCCGGGGTTCTTCGCACCTGGATAGTACCAGGACCCTTGTGCCCCGGCCCTTGAGCAGATAAAGCTGCCCGCCCTATGACCCACAACTCAAAATGAGCCTTGCGACGAGACGCGGACATTCCCCATGCTGCGGTTCCCTCCGGTCCGTTCCCGGGTTGGGTTAGGGGAACAGCCGAGCGATTGCCTTCGCGGATCCAAACGCGCTCACAAGGCGCACAATAAGAATAAGACCAATAGAGACTTCATAAGAGACCATTTGAGCTGCAGATCGTAATGCTCCTAGAAAGGCATATTTCGAATAGAAAGGAGTCAAAGTTCCCAACAATCAAGTAGTTTAGCATATCCTTCTATGAACCGTACGAGCACGTTCTCTGTCACCCCCCACCGCGCTTACGGCTCTCTACCCCAACCCAACTTGCTCTGGTCCTTTTTTTTTATTCCTCGTTAAGCGGACCGTAGGAGCAGCTTCACCTTCTCGCCTCCGCAGGAGTCCAAAATCACCTACTCGATTGACAAGCATAGCTTTGATAGCTACTTTATCTGCCTGAAGTCATGTAAACCAGAAATGAATTAACAAATAACTTAGCATTAAGGTAAAGGGAGGTTATGAAGACGACGGAAGTCCTCGTCCGTTAAATATTTATAGAATTCTTGATAAATAGACGAAGTTCTCCCGTTTAGGGTTAAATCTTGAATATAGGCATTAAGACTTCCGTCCATGAGATCACGCTGAAAAGCATGGCGAAGGGAGCTTACAGGGGAAACCTGCTCCTGAATGAAGCTGTAGGCTTCTTTGCGTATATCAGTATATGGAGATAACTCAAGTATGAGTTGTATCTTAGTTTCTGACAGCATGAGGTCAACAAGCTTGTCTTGGAGAAAACCTTGTCGTTCCAAAACCTTCAGCTCAAAAAATTATTGATCAAGAATTTCTCTGAAGTGAGAAACATTGATTGCTTGATCGAAGTGTTCTCGCACGAGTCTTTCGTAATCCCCCTGATTATTTTGAGGGGGAATGTTGTAGCAATTTAGGTTTTCGAGAACCCTAATGCGCTCATAGATTTGAGCTTCATTCTCGGCCGCTATGTGGGCTCGAAACGTCGCCAAGGATTCGGAACTTGACGACGATTCCAGAGCCGGAACATTCATCTCGTTCGTGCCATTGTCGAAATAATAAACCAAAGGCAAGTCAAAGGGATGATGCCCACTTGCCAAGAGTAAGTCAAATGGCTTGTATATATGAAATACACATATCATGAAATCAAGATAGATCCAATATAAAATGAAAAAAACAATCAACCTTCGGATCGGATCAACGCAAGAGTCAAACTTTCTGGGAGAGAGTTCCATAATTCCATTGACAACTAGATAGAAGGGAGAATGCCGCGATGAAAAAAGAATCAGTCTACAGTAATTGGTCCAGAAGCTGTATTGCTTCCATATAAAAGGGGCTTTGTGCCCCCTGGGCGGCCAAATCCGTATGGATTTGGGACAGAAGAGACAATTTGTCCCTTACAGTAGGGGCATTTTATAGAAAGCCTTCTACCAGATCCGAGATATGCCGCCCACGAGGTAGAGGAGGGGCGTTATAGGCCCCCAAGAGGGGGGCTAATCGATTATCGGCCACCTGCTCTACCATAGTAAAAAAGACCGTCTCTTCGACCGCAGCTTCATAATTATCCTGCGTCAAGCCCCGGCGTTTAGCAATCCGAAAGGAAGCCAGCGCCCAATAGGTGACCGGCTCAATGAGCACCTTTGGGCGGAGACGGTTCTTAGCTTCCCGGGACGGGACTAGCCGACTCAAGTAGGAACGAGGGGTATAACTATTACTACTATACGATAAATGCTTTCCGCCCAACCCCCGTACAAGGCGGCTTACCAAGGCTTACCGAATTTCTTCAACGGCATAACCTTACCTTAAGCTTCACCGACTGCTTTATATGAAAGAAAGCCAGAAAAGGTTATTTCAAGTTTTCCTCAAAAAGACAGCTTTAGAGCACAAGTTCATAATAGGCGAGCAATTACGAATATGGTTTAGCAGTTTACTAGGGTCTTCTTCTTCTCCAAGACCTGATGCCTTATCTGCTTATTTAGCTTATAACTTCTTTCACACTATTTGCGTGAAGCATTTGTTTGGTTTCCCACTGCTATCTATGCTACCTTTATATGACTACTTTCCCGGTTCCTGCTGAATGAAACTCCTTTCCTAAAGCCCCTCCTTGGCCAACTCACCCAACTGACCTTCCCAGAAAAAGGCTTTCATACTCTGTTGAATCTTCTGTTTGTGTTCTTGCGCCTGCTTGCCCTTTTCAAATCCTATACCTTCCGTCCCTGGGTCCACTCTCTAGTGGATCATCTTCTTATCATAGCGATTTATCTAAGGATACTAATGGCGATCTAATTTCCTTTCCTCCGCTAGCAGATAGAGTTCACCTCGCGTAAGGTGGGCGTCTTCGCCTTGATTCTCTAGTTTATTAGAACCAAATCTTTCTATTCTATTGGAATATAAAATTCCCTCAACTGGCTTAGGACTAGTTATCCCCGCGAACGCTAACCCAGACGCTTATTGCACGTTTTTTTTTGCATTGAGTTCGGAAAGTCCTCCTCCGTAACCATTGAAGAGCTGGGAAATTATCCCATTTCATACTTTCAACCGAGTAGGCTACCTTACCGGTTGGTTGGTAGTGGCATATGCTGTTTCGTGGAAGCCCACCTACCCCTCAAAGTAAGCATATACTTTAGAAGGGATTTCATATCCTTCATTCTTCATTCGTAATGTGCCCTAGGCACAGCCTCCCGCGCTGCGATATACCTCGGGGCTTAGAGAGAGTTGTCTCTAGGTATTCTCTACCTATCCACCTGTGTCTCCATCTCCGGCCAAGGCCAACCGAACTATTCATCTTTCTTGGTAAAGAATCTTTCTTTCCATCCCCACGGCCCCCACCAGCAACTGCAAATGAACACCCGCCTGCACTTTTCCTTGACTTCTGTCGGTCCCCAGACTCCGAAAAAGTTTATGTTGTTATTACGATCCGTCAGTACGAAACTATCAAGCTGAGCTAGATCTAGGCTGCAGGAGAGCACTTCTACTCATACTCAGAGCGGCCAAACCAACAATCTGCACGCTTAGCCGCATTGTTCATCTTGACAGGGAAGGGGAAAGGAGTGAAATAAAATAAATAGGATAGGCGAAACCTTGGAATAAATCCAACCTCATAAACCGATAGAGCAGTAACCGGCTAAGCGCTTTGAGTTGAGTGATAGTAAGGCGTGCTAATCTCCGACCTAGGGAAGTGTCAACACAACAAAGGGGGAAGTCTTCTCTTTCGGAAAAGGAGGGGAGATCCGCCTTTCGGACCTGGAGGAAGTAGAATTCCGAATATGGGTACGAAGGGTCATCCAGAAGCGCTGGAAGGGCTGGAGGAAGGGGACAGTCTTCCCTTTTGGAAAGATAAGGCGCATCAGAACGGAATCCGTATATCTTTAAATAGCCAGATTCACGAGCTGAGGACTAAGTCGAAGTTCAAGTAGGTGCCATTTTGAGTGCCAATACCCTATAATAGTTCACACCAAGTGAAGAGCCACCCTCCGGAACTTGAGAAGGGGGACGAACTGCTTTCTTTGATTGGATTCGATCTGGTAGACAGAGACGAAGACAAGGATGAATAAGATGAAAAAGGCTATGCCGAATCCGAGGCTGGTGCCTAAGCTTGAAGCCTAAGCTAGAGCTGGAGCTGAAGTTGGTCTTGATGTCCTAGAGTAGCGAAACCACAAGTGAGTGAAGGGGCGCTATCCGGAACCCACGGGGACAATCTGCTTCGATTGGGCCTTGCAGGCAGACAGGCTAACTTATGGAGACGAAATGGAATCCTATATAAGTGAGAATGGCGAGTCCCGAAGGTCTGCAAGAGGCTGAGCTAAGAAGCTGGCTGAATCTATCATGGGGATGCCCGATTTGCGATTGAGCTAGCCGAGTTGTATGATCTCTCCGATCTGGCATGAGCCACTTCATTCCTACTTCCACTCAAGAAAAAAGATAGGATTCTCGGGCCCTACCTCCAGAGTGGGATATGGAGGAGTGCGTACGGCTATTTCGGACCTTTTCTTGCCGCAAGGGTTGAGTTCGCTAGCCTGACGATCTTCCCTTCGCATGGCAGAAGAGCGCGGCTCGAGACTACTCTAACAATTGAAAAGGAAAAGCAAGCTGGAATTGAACCCACTAATGGGCCAGCGCTTGGCGCTTACTCTAGCCCGGCTTTCTAGGATAGACTATAAACTATATAGTTGTCTTCCCCCTTACCAACTAAGTGGATCGGTTGAGGGCCGACCCTTGGGGGTTGCCGACCTTGATGCCATAGTTTTGAGGGGGCTGAGCGGTGGTTTGGAAAGAAAAAGAAAGAGTTGTTGAAACGGAATCGAGCTTAAAATGCACTTTCCCTTGATGGAAGTCTATCCCATAAAAGCACACAATAAGTGAGATGAACCTGCCAGCTCAGCCTTGGCCCTATGCCTTTTGGCCAGCTCGTCTGGACTTGGCTTTGACCGGTCGATCCCGCTTAAGTACCCCCCTCTTGCAAGGATTCGGCGCCTCCACTTGATGCTTTACGCCCACGCTTCGTTCAGGCAGCAGTATTTCGAGCTAGGGATCAATCAATTCCCCTATGAAGCTCCCTGCCCTTCAATCCATCTTCATCTTGGCTGGCAGCCTTGATTGAGCCCTGGGACTGATCTTCCCGTTGGCTTTGCTAAAGCAGTACTCACAGTGTAAGGTCAGCAGGTGGCATAGTTATTGGACAACTAGTTAGCAAGAAAAGAGCTCTTAGGGAAAGATTCTTGGGTTTGTCCCAGCCGTTAGAGCGTTAAGCCACTCATTCTCTTAGGTCGTCTCAAAGCGCTTAGTCGAAAGACTTTGGGTCAACAAGCAAATAAGAACATTAGGTTCGCTATACCACTCACGGAACACTAACTTAAACCCAGTGACCAGATAGTGCAAAATTCAAACCAATGCAAGGCAAAAACCCGATTATCTAAGACGCAGGGGTTGCTCTGCTAATAGACCCCCCTTTGGACATAGATCCGCACTCCCACTCAGAATGGTTATTGGACGGACAAGGATTGGTTGTCCATCCGTAATTTCGAACATTGCTAAACGACATTTGATGATCCCGATTCAGCCTGAAAGATATATTTCCTGACCTACTAAATACTTGGCATGCTAGGAAGGAGGAGTCGGTTAGACTGACTGGCTTGCAAAAACGTTTAGCTACACAAGTGTGTTTTTCTGATCGCTTCGCTTGCTTTACCAAGTTGATATTCCGATATTAGCCTTCACCTTCAGGTACTTTATGCTTAGTTAACTTGGCGACAGAAGATATTGATGTTCTCTAAGACTGAATTACCTCTTCGTCATTCAAACTCTAGCTCTACTACTAGGATTTCTGAAAATAATACGAGCTAGTTTCGACTATTAAAGGATTGAACTGGCGTCGAGTTACTACATACCTTGGTTGGAGCTGGTTGCTCCATCTGCTGATCACTTAGATCGGTAGGGTCAAGAGGCAACTATATCGGTGGAAGAATGATCTTCTTTCATATGATAAGTCAACCTCAGCTACCTTGGTTTCTTGGATAAGAAATCTATATAGATCCTTTTGTTACCAACTAAAGGTGCCATTCTACGGCGTCCCTAGCGGGAAACATGAGGATGAGTGTGCGTAGTACAGGTTAAGACTGATAATCTATTTCTCTCTTTAACAAAAATTTGACTGTGAAAATGACGTCGAAGAAAGACATAGATCACATGTCATTAGTCTGTCCTATTCACTGGCAGAAAGTTTTAGAAAACTTTCGACTAGGTAGGGTGGTCCTTCGCAGGATCATCCTCCTGGTACTGGATAAGGTTACAAGAAGCATGTATCTCTGCTTACTTGTTCCTCAGACAGGTGTATAAGTTAGGAAGGAAGTCTGGATGGCTTTTCTGTGCGTTGTATTTGAAGCAATGTGCAGTGAGTCTGAAGACTTATTATGTTATGGGGGTCAATTTTACCCTCATAATCCTACTAACCCACCTGTTTCCTTGACTCGGTCCGGGTTATCCAGAATTATTCCCCCTTCGTCTTTCTTTTGGCGGGACTGTTTTTCTATCAATATCCGGTGATCAAGAAGAGAATGCCGTAATGGAATGGACGAGGCCTATTCTCATCCAGTTCCTAGTTTCTAAGCTACTGATGAATCTAGCTATGAGGGATTCCTCATCTCATACATCAGGGTCGAAACGAAAGAAGACAGGATATACTTTGATACCTCAACTTTATTTCTTGATTGCTTCTTTGTTTGGTTGATTGATTCTTGAAGACAAGCATACAGACAGTGATAAAGTGACACAGATCCATTTCTGCTTTCATTTCATTTCCTGCTAGTGTGGTTGCACTTGGGTGGGACCCTTTCTTTCGTCCCTGCCACCATTCCCTGAATGAGTGAATGGCGGGTTCTTCAAATGCATCCTCTGCTCGAGTTGCTTCCGTATTTTACTTTGGGGCCGTTGGGGTTGGTTACTGCCCCTCTACCGATGCCTTCACGCTCTTTCTCTCTCGCGGTCGAGTGGTTTGACCGATTGATTCTAAATTGGTTCTACTTCATTCAAATCCGTCTCGGCTCCCTCGCGATTGATTGTTGGAAGAGTTTTCACCGAAGCTGGTTACCGCCTTCCGGGAAAGCTACTGAGGTAAGGGACAAAGGATACACTTGATGAATAAGCATCCGATAGAGAATCCCACCCGGCCTAGCTATCGTAATGCGTCCCGATGCCAAAGCTTCCTGAACCTACTGAAGCGAGGTAGGATCAGAGCGCTAGCATCCCTTGCTTTCTATCGATTGCTCACTGCCGTCTCATCCGAATAAGAAGAGAACTGGGTGCTAGCTCGAATAGAGGGTGCGTCAATGTATATAGTACTTTTCCTTCTGTCTTAGACCTCATATGAACGAACCTGAAAGGGCCACGTACAAAAGGTTCTTTACTAAGCTTAAGAATTGTGCTTGCCATCTCGACTCATTCATGTGGTCGACCTATCATTTCTGAGGGTAAAATCTCCCTTTTACCCTACCTTGGTTATCCGCTTTCATGCTACCACTGAGCTTTGAATGGGTTTCCCCTTTTCGATGAGCAACAATCTGACATTGAATACTTGAGCCATTGCTCGGACAATGAAAGACCTTGTCTCTTTTGAGGACCTGTGCGCTTTCCCTTTGGCGGGCCTATAATCGCGAGTGAATCCTTTGTGCCCAGAAATGACTACCGGAAACTCTGGGATTCCTAGTGAAAATTAGACCTTCATCTCCATCAAAGATGGGATCCCAGATTGCTTTGAAGCTTCCTAATTCGCTTTTATCCTGGGATCTTTTTTTAATAATACATCAATTGCCCACATTCCAGCTAAAATCTAGCCAAGCCCTTGCCCTTCTAGGATCAGTTGACAAGTCCTTTCGAATCCCAAGAACAAAGGCACATTGTTACTATGAAAAGCATCTCTATCCGTTCCTTCTGACTTCAAACATCTGCGCGGGTATCTCAAGGATTCGCCAATTTGGTGACATCTAAGCCAGCTATCTCAGCAAACAACTACTCTTTTTTATACGGAATTTCCCTTCTTTGCTTTCTTTCAGTTCCTTGTTCCTTCCCTTGTTGGTTCACTTCACGATCTACAAGCTCTTTCTTTCGGGGATAGGGAATCAGATGTTTGAAGGCCAAATGCCACAAAGATAAGAGGCTGTTCTCTCTTTCCTGAAGCAAGGAACTTCTTGACCAACTGCAATTTGATTGAGTGAGTTGCCTCTCCTCGGGATAATTTGCTTGCCTTTAGGCATAGCATTAGCAGTCAATTAGTGAGCACTCGGTTAATCATTTTGTGGTAAAGTAAAGAGAGAAAAACTCCTTCTTTCTCTTCTTTCAAAGCTTCTTCGAATGCCTCTACCCGCAATGGCTAATTACTTCAAGTAAGGGTCCGGCTTGAGCCAGGTATGAGACTAGCTTCTAGTAGCCACCCTTTCTCCAACAGATTGAATGGGAATGGGTCAGCACGGTGCAGCCTATATAAGGAGCGAAGCGCTGTTCACGTCACAGCCACTATGTTGCCTGTGACTATACCTACGATCTACGATATTCTTTTTGATCGTAGCTAATTCTGATTCAATTGTGACAACAGCCGATAAGCAAGCAGCTTGTATTCGTATAATAAGAAGAATGCGGTGCTTCCTGCTTTCAGGAAAGTGAGGCACTACAGGTATTGGATTCCGCTTGAGCTAATGAACCAGGAGTTGTTCCCAGTGAAAAGGAATTTCTAGAGTCCGACTTCCCTGCGTTAAGCATATAGCACATGAATCAATAGAGGAAGAAGTAGATGGACCATGATCGGATGTGGGAGGATATCTCATACTAAAGAAAGAGCTCTCTCTTATGCAATAGCTCAGTAAAGAGTTCATTCTTTGACTCCTAGTATGAGTGTGAAAAGGCAGTCAAGCAAGGTGCGTAGCTGGCTTGTTAAAGGATGGAAAGGTATCCAGAAAGCACAGTAACAGCTATGATATAGGCGCCCTCTCACCTAATACCCGCTACTAATTATTTCAAGTAGCACAGCTATAGAATTCCAGATCTACGAATAGCCGCGGGCAAGCACCTTTAACAAGCAAGTAGCTAGCTTCCACCTTACTTAACAGCAAGGCGCGAAAGCCTTCGCCTATAGCTTATACTTCTACTTAGCAGCCCAAATAAAGTACCCCTGCTTCCTTTAAGAGGCTAGTACACAAGCTAGTAAGCTAGTATACACGCATTTGCCCGATTGCTTTAGGAGAATTACCTCCTAGTTTCCACCTGTCCTGTCCAAAACTATGGAACTCATCTTCAAAGTAGATTTTCTAGATCAGAACGTGAACTCTGAGAATAGGGGTATACAAGTTAACCACCTAGAATCAATCCATGACCGCTAAACAAAAGGAGTCCTTTACCAAGTAAGCTAGGCCACCGTCTTTACCCGCCTCAACCGATCTTAGCTCGGACATGCCAACAGCCAATACTTACTCCTTTCCCTGGGACAGCTAATCAAAACGAATACGGCTTGAATCCCTCATCTTTGAGACTACCCTTAAGACTCTATAAAGTAATTTAACAGCAGTTACACAGCCCCTGAATGTCTTAGATTAGATAGCTGTAAGTGAAAGAAGGGTACTAAGTAGCTGGGAATGCGGCTAGCTAGTTTACTTACTTGTTTGTACTCCCATCTGAAATACTACTTTCAAGTCCATATTCAACTCAAAGAAGAAGCAAGCTACCTAGCTCGTTTACCCTAACTACTTAAACGAATCAATCTCCCACTTCTCCTACGAACTACCATGCTCTAACTCCAGTTTACAGAAAGCTAAGCTTGCTTGTTTCACAGACACAGACCTTTTCCCCAGCTCCCAAACTACAAGCCTTTTAGCTGCTAGCCAGCCTCCTCCCCTGTCTGTCCCGACATCCATAAAGTCTTTAGTCCCGATCATCAACACTCGACTGAAGGGAACGAAAGAAGGCCTCTCCGACCTTGGTTTACGTATTCTTCAATTCTCCCTTGCTTCCTCTAGCAACCGATTCTTTTCTTCTTACCTGACTGAACCACCAGGAGCTTGCTTCTTCTATGCCATCAATGCCATTCTCTTTCCATCAATCCGATTTTCTTCACATTGAAGGAAGAGAATCAATAGTATAAGGGAATTTACAAGAGAAAAAAACCATATGAGAATAGAAGTCAACTAGCAACAACATTTCCAGTGTAAATCAACTCTGCTGCCTCTCCTTTTTACCTTTTACCGGATAAAAAGGTATCTTGAAGAACGAATGAATAAAGCTCTGAAGGCAACTTAGGAAGGCTAGGAAGTGACGACCTCAACTCAGAAAAGTCCGGTCCGACGTAGCTTTGGTTTGGGATTATCTTAGTAGGTAGCTCTTTTCGGGCCGCACATTAGCAATAGTGAGCCTCTTGGAGTTGGAAGCCTTAGGCGAGGGTAGGCAAAGCAAGAAGAATCATCTGAAAGAGTGAACACCCCGAAATCTCCGAAGGAAGGTGGATCAGCCCGAAGTAGTGCACCAGCTTTAAGAATGCATGCCACTAGATCACTGACTCAAGACTAAAGCCCGTAGAGCAAAGAGAGAAGAAGAAAAATCAAAGAACAGAACTCAGAATCCACTGGCTAACAAGAAAGTGAGCAATCGAGCTACCATTTCAATTCAACCAGATGAGAAATTCGAGAATTCTAAAATTGCATGTCTTACGCAAGAAAGGAGGATCATTCAATGCGGGAAAGGACTAAGAAAACCCCGTTCAAGGCGTAGATGGCGTGCTCTTGCTACTTACCTCAAGGAAGTTGAAGAAGTTATTACAGAATAAGATGCTCCTTATTGATACAATTAGACAGACCCCTTTGGTCCTCTCGTAATAGAAATAGAAGTAGTGGACCCCTGCTTCTTAAAGGAAGGCTCTGAAAGAGATGGTCGACAGATCTGCCTCATAAAGAGTAATAAGGTTCCGGGGTCTCGTCCTAAGATGAGATTTCCCCTCTCCTCTGATGTGGATTACCGATAAACATTTTATTAGCAGAAAAGAATCGGCTATTGAGTAGGTACTCGTAGCAGCAAGATAGGTTGTCTTTGCTCTACCCCTGAGTCATGTCCTAAGAGAATGATATACTGACCTATTCATAGCCTTAGTGGTAGCTTCATCGACTACCAAGGAGCAGGATCCGAAGCGGTTGGTCGCCAAACTACGACGAGAGTTTCGCCTTTTGAAGGGCCTGTACAGTACAGGTAAGCCTTAAGCCTACAACGAGAAAGAGGGCAACCCTACCTGTCGATGGAAAGAAAAAAGGAGCCGATTGGGTTTACAGAAACCTCTTACTCTTCATCCAGATGCCAGTCTCTCTTAAGAGAGTGTAAAGGGTACAACCAACTGGAAGGGAAAAGACCGCTGTAGGACGGAAGCTATAAAGCGGAGAAGATCCCAACAACGGCTATTTGAACACCAGTTACTGTAGGTTGCTGATTCAATTGGACCAAGAGCGGCTACGAAAAGAGTAAAGCGGAAACTCCAGAAGAGATGATGTCTCAGGCTCGTCAACACCGAACCCATGGGTGCAACTACAAAGAAAAGTCCTGGTCCGACTCTTGGTCTCACTACCACAAAGAATAACACCAATAAGAAATTCATTAAAGAGATCTAAGAACTGCCCTCACCGGTAGGCATATTAAGAATATTCTCTTTTAACTGCATTCTAAAATCTTAAACCTTCCACTCAAAGACATGAATTAAGTTTCTCCGTAGGTCAAGATTAACTGGTTTCTTTCTTTAAAGAATTGATTTTATTCTAACTTGTAAAAGAGAGAGTTTTTTCTTGTGCAAAACTATGATAAAATAAGTCGTACCCTGACCATCGCCCATTAGTGCCCTTTACCTGACGGTCTCCGTTGGCCACTTGGTCGGCTATAAAATCATATCAAGGGGCTAGGCACATGAAGAAACTACTCTTCCAGCTTTTCTCTCTTAGAGCTTACTCCTCTTATAGGACTAGTCAGCAAGAATGGCTTCCTTTCCTTGTGAATATGGCAACTTTACTAGGCTATTCTTCGCATCGAATAAAGTAAGGACGTTAAGAAGTGAACAGGAAGACGACTCTAACGTATATTGAGTGGAGTTGCCTACCCTCAGGTCAGTCGCTGCCTTAAGCCCTACAGTTTCCTCGCTAGCCGTTGTGGGGACTTAGTGAAGAGTTAGCCTAGAAAAGAAAGGCTTTGAAAGCAAGTCAAGCCCTGCGGATTAATCAATAGGAGTAGAGTCGTAAACAAGAACAGCAGAGTTTACAGCTGAACAAGTCACTTCCTTCTTTGCAAGAAGCAGATAAGATGGATGTGGTAGAATAACAAGATCCAACAGGAAGCCCACTGATAGAGCAAGGTCCTTTACTAAGGAAGATGAGATCTATAGCCAATTGAGCTAGATCATACTAGCCTCTCCTTGCTTTAACAAGCAAGCCTCACTCACTCGTTCTACCAAGAAGGGAATCTCGATTTGGATCGTAACCATTAAAAGATGAGAGCGATTGCCTAGTTCTTTTGGGCTCCACTTTACTTTTGTCAGATAGCCGTTGATCGAAAACATACGTGGAAGCATTTCCAGATCTAGTAGTTGGAAGTGCTCGTTCACTAGAATGAGGAAGTTAACTGCTAAGCATAGTTTCTTTAATCCCTTCCTCATACACACGAGAACACCAATGACTTTTGATACTCTCAAGCATGGGAAAATCTCTAAAGCCAGCTAGAAGCCTATCCTTGACAAGGCGAAAGGTAAACTTGCAAGTTGGAAATGCAATCTCCTCTCAGTGGCAGACAACTCTTATTAAACATGTCTTTTCGGCTTATACCAATCACATGGCTACCATACTACACTACTGGCACAAATTTTGTTTGGGAAGGAGTTTTACCGGTTGTCGAAAGAAGAGTCTGCCGAAACTATTGTTGGGGAAGAAAGGAGCAGAGAAAGACGATGAAATAGAATCTTTTCGTAAGTAGCCCAACCCAAGGAAAAAGGGGGATTGGATATACAACCGTTTGGTAGTTTCAATAGAGCGTTTGAACGGCATGAAAATGGCTAGCATAGGATTCAGTTGGATGGAAATAAATACTGTTTAAAAAGATCTTTCTTATTATTTATAATTATAGCTCTCTGGAAAGCCCAACATGATGAGATACGGAACGAAGGTAAGTGCCGTGTCCATCTAACTGTTACAAGTTCCATGTCGCCACCGTCATAACTTCATGATTCCAGTGAGTGCCATCTTCCTTTAATTTATTTGATTGACTACTCACTTCTTTCTCTCACATTGAAAATTTCACCAGTGAGCGGGAACCGGAAAAAGCATTGAAGAAGAGTTTGAAATCAAGATCAAAGTGGTACTTTGAAAAGTTTCACCTTGGGTGCGCATAAATATAAAGAAAATCAAAAATGATCCCTGCATCTCTATCTCATTCGTTGTGAGCCATAAGTAATATTCAGTCCCGAATTTCATATTCAAATGAAATATGAAGTAAGGTGCTGGTGATGTTACAGATCGTCGCTCTACTACTGGCTTTTGCCTTTTCTTCGGTGATTCCAAACCAGGTTGAGAGCGTCGAAGCTTATCCACCTGAAGCACTCACTTCTACTCCTGTCTTGCTGTGGAGGCAGGCGACCGGGAAGTCCGGTTATGAACATCTATCAATCCCAAAACAAACCTCCTTTCAAGGGAAAGCTAGTGATTCTCGGGGAGAAGCACAAGCGAAAGAAGATAGAAGGAAAGAAGTAGCCTAAGAGCAGCTTGTCATATTGGTAGCCGTTGTCCGTCTTTGATTGGGAAGTCCACGTAGAGTGACTCTCATTGCTATCGGTGAAATGATTTTATTCCATAATGTGTAGAGGTATACCAAGGGAAATGTATGTGAGAGCGTCGTAAACGAGTATGTCAACAGATTGTCACACCGTATGCCCTATTATTCATCGATAAGTTCCCAGTTGACTGTAATCGAGGAGGTTGAATGGTTTGCACAATCCACTGTCAAAGTAGTTGTTCGGTGAATCGTCTTCTTTGTGTGCTCTGCCCCTTTTCCATATGGAACCCCACCTTTAGGCATTTTCGGGGAGTAGCCCTCTTCCCATTACTCAATAAGGCAATTCCTCGCACATAATTAAGGGAGCCATTGAAAGGTGACTAAAACACCAGAAACGACGACTACCCGAGCTAATGATAGAGGCAAGAACACCTTCCGACCAAGTCCCATTAATTGATCATAACGATATCGTGGAAATGCTGCACGGACCCATATATATAGGAACAGAAACAGAATCACCTTGATACTAAACCAGATCGATCCGGGGATCTTCTTGGAAATGGGAAGATCTAGGATAGGCGGCCAACCTCCTGGAGAGAGCGATGTGCATGGACCAGGTGAGTAGGGATGCAGCTCCGTGGACCGCTCGTCGGGCCTGATAGGTGGTGGTATCACACCCTTCTCAAAGAAACCGTACGTGACACTCTCGCGTCATACGGCTCCGTCCCGGAATCAGGGCCTTACCTTTTCTTTGACCAACGGTCCTCAAACCTACCTGAAACGCACTCAGTCGTTTCGAGAAATTTTGCCATGTTTCCCGATCACAGTATATATGGCACGAAGAATAAAAACCCCTTTTCCCCAGCCCCACCGACTTCCCAGAAAATCCCCTTCAGGCTTATGCCAACCAACAAAAAATTGGGATCATCGTTCTAATAAAAGATCAAAGTTTTGGATGGCTCTCACAATCCGCCGATAGGGAACGCTTTGTCGGGTGCCCCGTTCCCTTATCTGGGTCACGTATGACTCATAGGTTCTATTGCTTAAAAGCTCCCCTTGCGGAGAATGGAGAATGCCGCGAATCTCCGTATACCTGGCCATAATGGACTCCCTTCTAAAAACATCTTCTACTAATGCTGCTTCGACAGATCGTTCCACTACGACTTGGTTGTCAATAATGGAAACCATGCGCCCTAAGTCATCATTACCCCCTAAATTAAGGAGGGAGTATCGGGTATAAAGAATGTTCCTTCGGGCGTCATCCGAAAGAAGAGGGTGGTCTAATTGGGGGATAACGACTGGTTGCGGTACCGGCGGAGCCTCGGGGGGAGTAACCGGTTCCCCCGGCAATGGCACCGGACTAGGTGGGGGCAATAAGGCGTTTTTCTCATCGCAATAGGCGATTTCAGGATATGGAACGCTTAAGGGAATAACCAAGACCACTCCTAAAAACCCCAATAACACAAAAGATTTGTCAGTTTCTAAAGAGTCCGAAGAAACTAAGATTTTAAAGTCTTTTCTTACTTTAAAAAAAACTATTATAGCTACGACCATGAATGCGGCCCAGAAGGATAGATCTTTTTCCAAGAGGAATTGACTTCTCTCTGGAATCAAATCTAAAGGGAATTGTATAGGGGCAAATTCGTAATGAAAATAGAGTAGAAACATGAGTTGGCTTTGAAAGTATATATATAATAAGCACTGTGAACTATCGCCTTCAAAAAGATAGCTGAATCTGCCCTTCTTTCTTCGATCAGAATATGAATGAGATCAAAAAGGCCATCATTAATGCGAACAAGGCAATTGCCTCGGTAAGAGCAAAGCCAAAAATGGCATAACCAAATAATTGTAGAATCAGAACAACCACACCGAATGAATCGAGGAACTAAAGACATTTCCAAGACCGATAGCTGCTCCCGAAAAAGTAGAAAGGATATAACTTGAACCATAATAAACTCCTTCTCGTTGTACCGAATTCAATCATAGGGATTGGGCCTTTCGAAAAGGCTCCATATTCGGTGATATATTGATGTTCTATCGGCTTCTTCGTAACTTGGCCAGGGTCTCCGCCACAAGCTTTCTAATAATGCTTTTTCATCTGTTTTGGTTAGGCACTTTTCAATTTTGAAAGCATCCCCCTTTCTGGAATTTTTCCAATCTTTCCGCCTGGATCTATTTCGTTTATTATTTCATTGATGTAACTAATACAAAAATTTGTCAAACTTTCTTTATTTTCTTCTGACAGAAGGCTCAAATCCTCGGTGCTCGGAGTACTCTCACTACCGGGAGTCGAGCTGGAAGACGACGACTCGGATGAGGCTGGAGTATAGAATTTTTCGGAATCTGCTTCACAGCATGGTGTCTACCTTAATCTATAGGTTGTCCAGAAGAAAGAGATAGAAGCCAGGAAGATATCGACATAGAAACTTTCCTTTATCTTTATATAAGCTAATAACAAGAAAATAAGGCTAAAAGAAATGAATGAATGAAATCTTTTTGATCTAGAACAAAAGAACAAGGATTTATACGACCGGCCCTAGATCTATCGTTAGGATTGGGATCTTTTGCAAACCAGCTCTCAAGCGTTTCCTCTATCCCAGCGAGCAAGTCCAGCGCTGTATGAACAAGCTAACCAACTAGCCTTTGGTTGTACTATAGGAGTCACCAAGTAAGTCAGGTTATGAATCCCATGCTCTAACGCTCTAGCCTGTCAGTCTGGTTCTAGAGTCAGGAATTAAGCAAAGAGCGTTGTATGAGGCAACTATCTAATCCCTGGTCCAATAGAAGAAAGCAGAGTCAAAGGGAAAGGGACTTTCAAAGGCTATCTATCCCCCATTCTACCAGCAAACCAGCTAGCAAGTAGGCTCTAACCTGGAGTCAGAATAGTAGTTACCCTGGGAAGAAAGACTCATATATTCTTCTATCCTAGCGTGCTCTAACCATAAAGGATATGATCAACATCCAACTACCGAGCTATAAGAATAGAGCTACTAGCAGCTAGGCTACATTCCCATCTAGCTACTATAGCTAATAGAAAAGGCAGACCGACGCTTAGTATGGATGGCAGACTACCTTCTTACTTTCCCTCTGAGATAGCGATAGCCCGAAGTAACGAATCCGAATGCCTATCTCCAGCCGAATTCGTTTCATAAGACTTATCGGAAGAAGCAATTGGATAAGAATCATACGCTGAATGAGCAGACGAATCGACCGAGGAAAGAGATGCTTACACACTAGAACAGAACCTAACTCTACTTCTTTTTTTCTTTCTCCTGCTGCTATCCTCTCAACAGGTCAGTCAATATCAGTAGTGGAGGAAGAAGAGTAGTCCCCTGGTCATCAGTTAGTAGTTGAATAATCCTAGTAGTGGCCCTCTTGCCTAACGGAGTCAGCCCTTAATGGAAAAAAACGAAAGATCTAAGGATGCCTGGGTCCGGGTATCCTTTTCCCAGTTTTTCACTTTATTCTCGATTGCCAACCCTTTTCACAGACGGAGATAGACGAGAGAAGTTTTGTCAAAATACATAGACCGTGGCATTAGTTCTAGCTCTCCTTTCTTGCTTCATATAGCTTACTAGCTCTGGCAGTAAGGCCCTTCGCTCACTAGTTCCAGCGGATTCTTTCAAAGACTTGCAGCTCCTGTGGCAGAGATCGAAGTGAAGGAAGAAAAGCAAAAAGAAAGAGTCCCATCTGTCCCTGAGAGACTGTAACCGAACGAAGTCACTTCCCCGAAAAACTTGGTCTCGTTAGTCATTTCATTTCCTCTATTCCCTTAAGGCCAAAAGTGAATGGATTAAGTCTTTCCGGAGGTAGAACTTACGGGAGGAGGTGCAGAATAGTTATCGAAATCCTAGCCCGGGAACACAAGACCTAGCCACTCTATTTCCAGCTTCGCGAGACAGTGCCATCCCAAGTCAAGCGCTAGAAGAAAGGAAATGAGAGAACCGTCAGCAGCCGCATCAGCAGTTCGCGTTGACGGCGTTAACAGAATCTGATAAGAAGAGCTTAACGCAGCTCGACCCTCGGGCTCGGGAAGTACGGTCAGATTCATAGGACCGAGACTATATAAGCATAAGCTCATATCGGCTAAGCCAACTAATAGGCCAAGAGCGAACCCTCTTTCTTTTCCGGTTTTTCGGTTAAAGGAAAGGCACGGCATAAAGCCCTTCATACTCTAAAACCGTGATAGGTGCCGGCGAAGACGATGTTCATTGATCAGCTATTTTCCGGTTGAAAAGGAAAGCATTCAAGACTGATCCGAGAAAAGCCCTCAGGAAATGTCTCCTGGGATACAACATCTCGTTTGTTTGACTATTTCGTTTGTGTGCAGCCCCTGAACCTACGAATTTGTTTTTGAATGTTTGTGGGCGCAAAGGAAGGAGAATGTTTGTCCAAATGCTAGCCGAAGGGGTGTGCAGCCTGCTTTCATGAAAGAATAGAACAGAAATAGAGATCTCCTGTTGTTTGAGATAGGAAGAAATCAACCTTTGGAGTCCTTCTTTTGGTATCTGGTTCTTAGAGTTCTGAGACTCCTCTAGTCGACAGAGAAGGGGACAAAAAGAAGTCCAAATCCTCTTTCTTCGACCGGGAACCCGATTCATGGAAGAGAGAGACTGGCCGGAGTTCTTCTTCTACTGACCAATGGACCATTCTTTCTGAGGGATCACTCCTCCTAACAAGAGAGAAGAGATACGCACGAGAAAGGCATGGGCTCTGCATGGGCCTCCGAAGCGAGGGAAGAGTAGTCTCTCCTAACCAGCCAGAATTAGCAGATCAGCTCAGCCGAAGAGAAGGAACCAATCAGCCATGGGAGAGGAAAACTCCGGATCCTGTCTTGTCTCCAAGGACCTCTCGATTGGATATATAAGAATCGCGAGATTGGACCCCCTCGTGACTGATTCCCTTATTTGGCTTTGAAAGTAGCGAAATAACATAACGCATTCTTTTTGCCTCCTGTTGTTTGCACCTTAAAGATGTGCTGCTAAGGTTTGGAAGCAAAGGTCGAAGGGCCTGTTCTTTGATACGCTTGGAATGACCTCTTTATGAGGGATAACAGCTCCTAACCTCTGGAACGATGGATGTTTTCCCAAGGGCGGAAGATCTGCCTACAACAGGCATGCTCGTTGTAAGGGAACGCAAAGGTTCTACACTTCCTAACCAGCCTACAAACGAGGAAGCGAAGGATGACCGATAAAGAGCTAAGGGTGCCGGATTGAGTTCTTTTGTAGTACCTCCAACCAACTGGCTCGAATCGTTTTCCCTTTTTTTGGTTGTTGCGAAGGGAATGTAGTCTCAAAATGAAAGTGTGTATGCCAAGCCTTCTATTCTCCTCCTTTATCCTGTGCCCCGCTGTCAGGCTTCCTTCCTCCTTATTGGAATAAGCTCTCCACGCTGCTAGCAAGTGAAACCGATAAAACAAAATTCCGCTTTGTGCCCTTCTTTGTGACGAAACTGACATAACATAGACAACTAGTATCTTGCTCTAGGCGCTTTCGGCTTAAGGCAAGGTGACCCACTAAGAGGAACTTTAGCTCTTAGAAAGTACTTCGAATTGCATGTCTTAAGCATAGTGAAACATCTTTTTTGTTTGATTTCTTTCTCGATGCTTTGAATAGCAATCTTTTGTTTAGTAAAGGAAAGACGAATAGCTTCTGAACTTCGATATTGGAGCAGAAAGTTTCTGAGCTTTTGGGACTGGAGCTTGGCTTTGAAATGATCGATCATGGGTTCTTTCTGGTTAGAGTCTATAAGGACTATCTCCATGTCCTTCCTCATGGTCCCTGGGTGGAAAGAGGGAATTATTTAATGCAAGCGGAGACCAAACAACCATCAAAGTCTTTTTCATCTACCTTAGTCTGGGTGCGTCTCCCAGAGATCCCGATTGAATTTTTTAATGAACTGGAGGAGGGAAGTTGGATGTTTTTCTCTATTTATCATCACTACGGGCCATATGGCCAGATCGACGTTGTCAGAATGTTCAGGGCCTGCCCCTTTGAAAAGGATGAATGCCCCACCCATGTGATATCTGCTAAAGGCTTCGTCAGTGAGGTGAGAATTTCAGCCCTATCTCTCCTTCGGGGTTCAACCTCCTTAAGCGGTCAGCGGGCATAATTGAAAAAAGAAAGGCACTCTATGTTCTCGTTCTCGGTGCTCCGGTCAAGGTCAATTCTCTACTTGTCTTCACCTTCGGACATCAAGAAAGCCGAACTGACTCGCTGGCTTTGCTTTGGCTTGACCTCTGATGTATGGAAGTACGTGGTTGAAGTGAATTCCTCGGAAATGCAGCCGGAGGGCAATCTGTCTTTTTCCTACCGGAGGGATAGGAGTAGAAAGGACTTCTGCAGTAAAGTTGTTAGCTGGGGAAACGTAGAATTGCTCTTGCTTTTTGACCTATCTGCTTCGAAGTCCGCTTTCCAGCCTTTCAATACGCGCGCTTTGATTATGAGGCATTGGTTCCTATATTAAGTGGCCAATCCAAGTAGTTTAATGTTCCCAACCTTCTCGATCTCTTGAATGAGTTTGATCTGGTTGGGCGGGTTATAGGCATAGTTCCGGGGGGCTGCCCCATTTCTTTCTTTGGCGGGTTGGTTTTCGTCAACAAGGAAGGCCTTATCAAAATAATAGAAAAGGGCGCCCTTTTCTACTATTTGATCGGTACCTCGTAAGCTCACTGCTTTTGGCTTTCTATCCGAAGTGTCATAGGGATGGTCTAAGGTCTCAGCCTTTCTCGAACAAAATGATAGTCCAGCTCAACAACTTGATAGATTTGTATTGACGGATCGTAATAAGATAACATAGTCAAGGTGGATTTCGCTAGTTGCGTGAAAGCGTACTCTGCGTATGTCTCGGATTTTGGGAAAGAAAGCTCTTGGTCTTTCGAACTGCTAAAGTGGATAGTCTGCGATTCTCCTTCAGTTTGAAAGCTGCTTCAAGGATCCAACGAATAGCTAAGGTTTGTTGACGATCCCTGGCTACAATCCCAGGGATATCATAAATAGTACCAGCGACTCCTACTTTTTCCACTTCGCATATGGGCTTTATATTCTCTACGGCGTCAACCATAAGTTTGATTACATCGCCTTCAGTTTGAGCTGGGCGATGAAAAGTTTGATAAACAATAGCACGAACTCTTGTTCTTTTACCTTCTTTCATGCGAAAGTTGACCAACTTCTTGATCAATTGTTTTTGCTCACCATCCAAGCCCCCCATATAGCTGAGAATTTCCGAACAATTGGAAGCCGCTTTTCGATGACGAGGCCGAAAAATTGATATTACGCGATCGTTACTGTCCATCTTTATCAGCCCCTCTTTCCTTTCAGAGTTTCCCACCAAGTTAGATTCCTTCTTAATCAACATAAAGATGCTTTCTTACTCTAGCTAGGGATAAGAACTGGCTTTCTCTGTCAATCGAGGATAACTTTTTTCTCCGTTCACTAAACAAGGGCGGTCGTTCCACTCAACAATAAGCACTACTGTTAGCGAAGCTAGCTTTAGGATAATGAGTCGATAGGACTTGTTTAGTAATGAGATAGAGTGTTCTGTCAATAAGCTAGTTTTCACAGCTTGGATTCCATCAATAGGAACTACTAGGCAAGGCATAGGTTCTTGCTTACCTGGATTGGCTGTTCATCTTTCTCTCTATCTGGAAATCTTCCTTTCTGCTTTCAAGATCAAGATCTGGAGTTGGCATCAAGTCTTTCCTTTCCCGTGCTCGTTTCACTGAACGAAGGCACACTGAACCTTTATTGGTATTTGACGCAACAAGCGGATTGAGAAACGGAATGCTCCTGGAAAACTAAGATAATGCACTGCTACCAATTCATTCAACACTGGGATCCATACCATCTATGCTTTCAGTTGTTGTCATTACATAACTGAGATGGGCGGAGACAGGGGACAGGAAGCGAATCATCTGCTTTTTCCGAGATAACAAAACATAAAATAGACTTTAAAGGAAAGTCGTGAAGCATCTGGCTAGGTCAGCTACTCCCCCAAGAGAGTTCTCCCGGTATTAAATCCCAACTGCAGAATCAAGAGAATCGACTAGAACGAGGTTATCAACTACTGGGATTTCGATAGGAGACTGATAGTCCAATCCAATCCTGAGCTTTAGCTTCTTTCCTTTCGTGCTTGGACCATACCGGGAACCCCCATTTTTGTTCCATTTATCAGTGTCCTGCTTCAAGCCTTCATTCCTACTGCCTCCTTCGGTGAGAAGTTCCCTTCCCTTTTCTAAAATGACTGATTGGTCTGCTCAGCAAACGTACAAAGTGGACTGCAGTTTGGCTGACCTCCCGTGAAAGAAAAGAGTTGGATTTTATTATCTTTTATAGTTTGATTATCTTATATGTATAGGCTCCTCTTTATGCTTCCTCTTTTGGTCTCGCTTCTTTTTGAATCTCTTATTCTGGTCTAAATCACGAGGATCGTTGGCTATAGCTTCTTGCATGTGTCAAGCATTTGGCTTCGCTTCCCCTCCCACTCACTTCTACTCGCACTGGCACCGACTAGCTGACAGGACATTCATTCTTTCTACTATCTCTATCTAGCAAGAATCACCTCGGGCTCAGACCGCCCCTTGAGCTATTTGGTCTCGAGCGTCTACTGCAGAAAGGACTTCAAACGAAACTAGAAGAAAGGACGGACTTCTTTCTGACTGAAAGTCTCGATTTCTGACTGATGTTTTCCTTGTCCTAAACTTGCTCAACATCTAATATCCTTGGTCAGTTAGTGGACCAAGGTTGTCTTGTTCTCTTTCATTCTTTTGGTTGTTTTGCCTATGACCTAGTGAGAGGGAAGCAGAGGTAGAACGGTTGGTCGACTGTTCTATAATATATTTAAGCTCATCTTAATCGCATGCGGTGGCTCCTTCAACGGAGGAAATTAACAAGGCCAACGCACAGTGGATGACTTGGCACAAGCGATTGGGGCACCCTAACCCGAAGCGTCTTCTCCAACTGTCTCAAGCTGGAATTTTGCCCACTCCTCTTTCAGGGTCTCCTTTACCGTCAGATTGTAGCACGAGCTGCAAGTTAGCTAAGCATCCAGCACTCCCGAATTCGGAATAAAAGAATTATTCTCCTTGGTTCACTCTGAAATATACCTTAAGTTTCAGTTTGAAGGGCTTGTCTACTTTAGCGTTATAATTCAAAGTATCATAATTGCTTATTTAAGAAGAACTTTGGTTATCTTTCTTTAAGTGAGAAATCGGATCGAGAAAGCACCGCCCAAAGGTGCTCATTGAGCCGGTCACCGATGGCTAAGATCCTTTCCTCACTTGTGAAGCCGCATTTCATAAATTCAAATATAGAAAGTGTGCAGTGACGGAAGTTTTCATCTTTCTTGTTGACTTTCTAGGTAGCCAGTCTTTACAACACTCGACCTAATCTTGACTTAGCTCAAGCAATGCCCAAAAACTCCCATGCCTTTCTTGGTTGGACCAAGGCGATTTCCGACAAGTCTCCCTTGGGGGGAGCAGAGCAGTCAAAGAATGAACGAACCAAAGCAAATGATTGTTCTAGAATGGCTATTCCTCACAATAGCTCCTTGTGATGCAGCAGAACCATGGCAATTAGGATCTCAAGACGCAGCAACACCTATGATGCAAGGAATAATAGACTTACATCACGATATCTTTTTCTTTTTGATTCTTATTTTTGTTTTCGTATCATGGATCTTGGTTCGCGCTTTATGGCACTTCCACTATAAAAAAAATCCAATCCCGCAAAGGATTGTTCATGGAACTACTATCGAGATTCTGTGGACCTTATTTCCTAGTATCATCCTGATGTTCATTGCTATACCATCATTTGCTCTCTTATATTCAATGGACGAGGTAGTAGTAGATCCAGCCATTACTATCAAAGCTATTGGACACCAATGGTATTGGACTTATGAGTATTCGGACTATAACAGTTCCGATGAACAGTCACTCACTTTTGACAGTTATACGATTCCAGAAGATGATCCAGAATTAGGTCAATCACGTTTATTAGAAGTGGACAATAGAGTGGTTGTACCAGAGAAAACTCATTTACGTATTATTGTAACACCTGCTGATGTACCTCATAGTTGGGCTGTACCTTCCTTAGGTGTCAAATGTGATGCTGTACCTGGTCGTTTAAATCAGACCTCTATTTCGGTACAACGAGAAGGAGTTTACTATGGTCAGTGCAGTGAGATTTGTGGAACTAATCATGCCTTTATGCGTGCGCCCGGAAACATAGGCCGACTGCTGAGCCCACTCTGGCTCAGACGCACCACCCAAGGTGCGAGCCACCCGAGAAGCAAGCTATTACAGCGAGCGGCTGGAGCAGTATGGAGCCGAGGAGCAAGGCTGTAGATAAGATAGAAGAAGGGGCCAGGCTCCCGGTGGAGGAGAGGAGACGGTTAGGATAACGAACTTGAAACGCGGAGCCCGAGCGGCCGGCGGGCGAGTGGTTAGTGGTCAATAGCGCCCTAGTTGATGGCATTACTCTCTGCGGCTGGCATTCGAGGAACCACGGGACACTCCATACAGAGCAAGCAAGTCTTAGGGATGAGATGCCCGCGCAAGGACCTCAATTCTCATTAGGAGGTCGAACCAAGGACCTATGGAAGTCGGGGCTACCCCGTCCCCATGGGCAACGCAACAATGTCCCTGAGGGAGGAGTTTAGAGGCCTTATAGTAGCACGGACTTCTTTTTCTTTCTAGGTCATGCGAAGGGGGCCAGTCCAAGATCGTACTGTTCCTCTACAAAGACAACAGACGCTCTCAACGGCGAGGCGCCACTCTCTTTCTGAGTTATTCCAGCTTCTTTATGATTTCGTGCCGCAGTGAACAAAAAAAGAGGGCCGTCTCGGCGGAAGAAAAAGGACCTGCAACGGCAGAGACTACTGACCCTCTTCTTGTTTTTAGCCGTATGTTACGAGTCCGGGAAGCCTCCTCAATATGAGGGATCCCTCAAAATAAAAATAGAGAAGGTTTTTATCCCTTCCTCCTGCTAATTCGGTAATTTCCGAACCTGTCTTTCTCACCCACCCTATTCAATTCAATGGAGGACTTCTCCATTCTTGCGATTCCCAACTCCCTTAGCTTATTTTATATATTATTATATATATATAATAATAAAACTATAGGGTTCCAAACGGCAAAATAGGCTCAATGATCTCTTTCTTCGCTAGACCGGTCCGGCGCTCCGCGTGGTTATATTCGTACATGTTCCGACTCGCCGGTCATTATGGATATAGTGGCATGGCGAGTCAAAGGGGGGGGTTCTTCTTCCATTCCTCAGCAGAATGACTCTTTTCACGAACCCGCAGCTATTGAATCTGCTGCAAAGTAAGTAGTACTTTTTTTGACCGGGGAATGGGAATTATCTTTCCTAGGGGACGAGCGAAAGGCTGATTAGTCTTTTCGAAAGAAAGTTGCTAGGCGTGCTATGCTAGCATGTTAAGTTAATGGTAGCATAGTCTTGGAGGAAGAAAGCGATGTGATGTCTTCAGTTGCTTGCTCTTTTTCCCTTAAGCGAGTTCGGGCTCGGGTAGGCAACTCACCAGGAATAGTCTACAGAAGCGATAGGCCAATTGTAGTAGATCCCGTCTCAAGGCCCATCTCTGACTTAATAGCCTACCATATCGGAGGCTACCCAGCTACAACTTAAAAGAACGAAGCTTTTCCTGTTCACGACTCTGCTGCCATTGAATCCGCTACAGTTAGCTCGAAAGCGAATTCAGTCACCCCAGCCCCAGGGTCTCAATCCTAATAAAGGGATAAAGTGAAGAGTGAAGTATGCCATTACTCTCAGCTGTTCACTCTTGATCAAATGGGTTCCGGGGTGGAATTTCCCTTCTTTATATGGTAGAGCGTAAGCTAGTCTTTGTGGAATCTCCGCTGCAGTTGTTCACGAATCCCTTTCAGGGGTGAAGGAAGAATCCGGTGCTATTGGACTGCCTGAAAGCTTTCGTTGGCACGAACGGGAGAAGAATCAAAGGGATATGGGGCTCAGGGCAAATGAGTTAGGAGTTCAATAAGCCAAGCTTCTCCCCTGGGTCACGAAGATCTAAGTAAGGAGGAAGTTTTAGTGACTAGCTTGAAATGGCGAACAGGAAATTTCTTTAAAAACGATCCCCAATCGATTTCGCTGTTTTAGATTTAGCTCTTTTAGTAGTAGGGGCATGCGGAAAAGAAAAAGGCGTAACTGCTGTTGTCGACTGGGAACGAATGCTTAGCTCTGAGGCAGAAGAAAACCCTTCCATTTCTGTTACAGAAGACGGTGCTTGCTATAGAATACCTTCTTTGAGGAATAAGCCCGGTGGCGTCTAAGCTCTCGGAGAATACCAGGGGATACTTTTGTTCAAACGAGAATGGCCGTAACTAAGCCCAAACAAAGGCGCGAAGCGAAGGGATTTCACCTATGATCAGATCAGTGGGCAACCATAGTTTACTTTTTTCGTGGTGTTGTTGACGTTGTTGAAAGCGACTACATACCTCGCTTTTCGGAGCTGCTCCCAGCTTACACTATGGTAGAGGAGGTGCCGTGAAGATCTAGGAGTGTGAGCAGTACGAGCTGAAAGGCTCCCATACTGTTTGGAGGGCAGGGGGCATAGATGCCAAACAAACCTGACCCCTATCTATCGTCGTAGAAGCTGTTCCTAGGAAAGATTATGGTTCTCGGGTATCCAATCAATTAATCCCCCAAACCGGGAGAGCTTAAGCGAAAAGAAAAGAGTAGGGTGAGGGGGAAGCCACTAAATTGAAGGCTTCGCTCGTTCCAACGCTCGTTTAGTAGACAGCGAGTGGAGTGCATAAGCCCCTTTAAGAGATAGGGGCGAGTACTACACGAGCTCGTAAGTCAAGTACGGAACGAGCCTTGTCTACGAAGCAGAGCACCCTCATCTTGCTTGCTTCTGGCGAAGCTTCTAGCACTAGATAATAGGCATTCTGGTATGGCAGGAATACAACTTTTTAGGTCGACCACTACATAGGAGCGATAGCGAAGCCAAGCCGTATAAAGGCGAGCAGCCCTTATAGCAATAGCAAACGGCCTACTTATAGCCTTTATCGGGGGGCCTTCACGCTTAGATAGAATGAGATGAGATTCTAAGCCGGCGGAATGCAATCATCTGCCCTTTTTTTTGATCAATAGAACAGGAAGAGGAGTCAGCCAAAAGCCCACCCCCCCAAAAAAAATGGTTATAGTAAGCCGAGTCTTCTATTTCTCTACTGTGTTCCGATCACCTCATATCGATGTTCCATATATGTTCTATCTACTTTATTTATACAGACATCTTCCATTTAAAATCTTCTCTTCCTTGGTCTCGCCCTTTCACTTCCCATGCGCAGATTTTTATTTATGATGTTAAATGCTATTGTCTTGCGCGCTCTCATTATTCTACTTGTTGGGGAATTGAGTGATATTATTGCTCCTTTTTTTAGGAGCGGAGGTAGCGGCGGACCAGTTAATGAGCCTCCCGCACCTTCGGAAAACACCATTTTTCCCTTCGTAGCGGAGGACGAACCCCGGCGCGAGGGGGGTCAAGAGACGCATATACCCCAGCTAGCATCCTTCCGCCTGACGGGATCCACCCCTTCCTCGGACGTAGTGAAGAAGGATTTATAAGGCTTTTTTTTATCTGAAAAATTCTCGAATTCCTCACCTTAGGTCAATCAGGTTAATTCCGAACAGCTGACGAGAGCTCTAATGTCATGTCAAACCTGAAAAGCGGATGGGAATAAGATGTCAAAAGCATCTGCTTAGGGTCAGATTGGACTTTCTCTTTTGGGCCCTGCTTGCCACCACTCCGAAAGCCTGATTCGGAGCTCTCTAAATCATTTAGAAGAGGGGTCTAGCTCAGCTCTAAGGTTTTAGTATACCTAGCTGGGTTTAGAAACCAAGTTCAGACTGATGGTTTGATAATCTTTCCAGGATTATGCGGCGTTTCTTCACATGACAAAACGCGCCAGAAGGACTGCTGTAAGGCTTCGAAGGACATACAGAATATCATTCTAGAAAAGTTTCCCTCAAGCAAGGGGCGAGCCAGTTACATTCATTCAATTGATGCTTTCGTAGTTATCAACCCATTAGTATGAGAAAATCGCAGATTGTGGTGAGTATGCCTTTTTCTTCCTCAAGCTAGAGAAGAGAGAGTTGAATTCAGTTAGTAGCGTGGCACATAAACCTCGAGCGAAAGCGAGAGGGATAGGAAGAAAGTAAGAGAATTTCACCTTGTTTAGCCTAGGGGCATATCATAAGGGTATTGTATCATCTTACTCTTTCACAGGAGAGGAGATGTAGTCTTGATAAATGTTTTCCTTTCCTTTTAGTCGAGCATTTTCTACTTATCATACATACGTCAATTACAGCGAACCTCAACCTATCTAAAGCAGAGCAGCTTATTTGCGAAATCCAAGGGCGATAACTTGGGAATTCCGTTCTTATCTGACTTTGCTTTGTCCCTGCCACTGCCGGCCTAAACGCGCTTTGTTTTTACTATCTTTCTTCTACTGATCATAGAAGCTAGTGTGGGCAATTCTTGATTGATCTTAGTACATAGAATCAAACTGATCATGGAACTTACCTTCACTGCTACATGAGTCGGATCCAGTTGGAACGACAGTCGATATTGCTGGATCGGGCTGTCGCCCATTCTCAAAAAGACCTCCAGGGAACTTTATTTTAATTAGCATGAGATTGGTCTTGAAAGGGATGCTTATCCATCCATAAGTTTGTCATTGAAAGCTCTTTCCTTTGCTGCTGAACAAGGGTTTTCCACCTTCATTAAAGTGAATTATTATATTTATATCTCGATTTTACAGATAGAAGGAAATGTTCACGCTCGAAGATCAATCGGACCAAACTTTCCTTTCTTTATATAATATATTTATATTTTCGCGTGCCCTTGCTTTCCCGAATGTAGCTACCTCTTTTACTCTTAGCAGTAGGTAGTAGCTATCAGTTCCACCCGATGCGATTGTCCGGGACATATTTTATTTAGCAAAGTCTGTATACTACTAAAGAAAAGGGTTAGGAGTAGGTAGTTGAGGTCTAGGCCAGTCCTTTTCTTTTGCTCTTACATCTGTAAGTCTTTTTTCTGTTGATGCAGTAGGAATTGTCTAATCAAACTACGTATTATAACATCATACAGGAATGGTTGGGAGCGAAGACTGATAATCAGTTACATCTTCTAGGTGTAACTGATTATCAGAGGGAGTAAGGGTTAAGGGAATGGAATATAAGTATAAGTATAAAGATAATCCGATTCCCCTGGGTTAAGTAGCTAGCAGCCTTCTGAGGAGCTATCGGAACGAAAGAAGAAAGCTGCTTAAACAAAGCGTAAACGCACAAGAAAAGGAAGGCTTCCTTGAATCGCCATCACCAGTCAGCCTATTATCATTGCCTTGAATACGAATATATCGAAAAAGTAATTCAAACCAGTTTTTCACTCTAAAGTAAGACAAGTTCTCTTTCAAGCGTTTAATCCTTGGCTCGCATACAAAGAAAACCCACCCGACTCAATCATCTTCCGCTTCATACGCTTCCCAAACAGCCTCCTCTCACTCTGCGTCCGAAGCCAGACACATCGGATCCATCATCCTGATACTCCTTGTCACACTCTCATTTCCGACTCTACAATCATATGAAGTTCACTCCTTCGGATCCGCCTCACACAAGAAGACCTCCAACAACGGATTCCGCATTACACGTCCTTGAAAAATGCCTCTCGCTGCTGCTCCAAAGAAGAAGAAATATTCTGATTCTCAATCTCTGGCTTCACCCTATTTACTTTACGGATGTGAGACCGACTTCTCTTACAGAGCCTTTCTATTAAACTAAATGATAAAGAATAAAAGGGGACTTGGATCTCAAGTAAGGAGGATGACCTTGTTTTTATGGCTCTTTCACCTGTCTTGTGTTTCACCTTCCATCCCTCCGCATAAAAATCACACACTTTTATCTCCCCTGATCAATAAAAGAAAAATGAGAAAGGGCTTCGGCAGCTTTAGGATAAACTGGGAGAATAAGTTGCCCACGTTAACAGTCTCCGTGAAGTGAGATTCATTTGTCTCAGGCCAAAGAAGCGAGCACTCAAAACCATTGAACTTTGATTAGTTTTCCTGCGGACAAGGCACCACACTATAATAGTAGTTCAGGCTTGTTCTTTCGTTCAGTGAGCCTCTTTATTAAGGGAAGAAGTTTACTACTTGTCCAATGTAGGTCCGTGAACCTGCAAAGATAGCTAGGTAAAGGTCAAAGATAATAAAGGAAAGGTTAAAGGGTTCTTTCTCGTAAAGCACTATTTCTATCATTCCTCGCCTTACAAACAAGCGTAGACCTTTTTAGCAAAAGTGGATAGGACTAAGGAATAGCAGCAAATCTCTCATCTGGAAACCTCTCACTGCCAGCTTGACGGCTTGACTGCATTACCTTCGTCACCTTCCCTTTGTCCTTAACTGCTGACAGCAATTAACAAGTAATCCCGGGTTTGTCTCGGGCAAAACATCATTTATGGATAGAAATAGGAATTAAGCCATTTGCCGACAAGCTCTTACTGTTCAAAATACTCTCCTCAGGTCTTGTTTGGTCTGGAGTGCGGTTCAAAGACCAGGTATGTTTCTGAGAAGACAAGCTACTGATGTGCGCTTTGACATCACAACCTTCCGCGGTGTAGTCCTTTTAAGTTAAGTAATAAGTCTCAAATCGAACTCTCACTTCCACCTATGAGCTAGAGTCGGCTAGACCTAAAAGAAAGCTCCTACTGATATCTAGTTCCGTCAGGGGAGGATTCACGACAAGAATTATCCAATTGAAGCAAACTTCGATTGAGCAATTCAAGTGACTAAGGGCGAGGGGGCCCAATCATTGCAGTTGAAAAAGAAGCGCTATAAAGCCTATAAGAGCTGTAAACTCCTGATATAGCCACATACGTAGTAAAGAAGGGTGGAACCCCTTATTCATAGAACTACTAGCATAGCAGCAGGAGGGGATTGTTATGCCTCGGAAAGATACATTGCACAATTTTGAAGTAAGTAATCGAGAGAGAGAGCCGTCGGTCACGGATTTCATCATGGCACCATTGCTCTATGAGTCAGAAGGATTGATGGCTGGCTGAACATGGGGTCCACCCACCGTAGCCCGAGACGCATAGGCATCTCAAACCCACGAGATACCTCTCAGCAAGCCTGCTGGAATAGGACAACCAAAGGAAAGGAAGGAAGGCACACCTTCAGGAAAGCCTTCTGACACCTTATTAGCGAGACATCTAACTAATATTCTCTGCCTTCCTCAGTAAGAGGAGGCCTGAACGTCCTTGTGAATGGGCAGAGCCAGGTGCTCTTCACTTTTGTATGGTTATTGGATGGAGTACGAATGCCTTGGTGTAAGCCCTTTTGGTAGCTCCGGCGGCATCACATGCTAGCTGGGATATCCCCAAGTCAGCGGGTCAAGCAAGGGCGTCCCCCCACTCCTCATAATACTGAAGTCAACGGGGTGTTGTATATGCTTCTCTGCAAGAAGCCATCAACCTCGTCGTCTAATGCTTGTCTTTGTCTCGCTCAATCAACTTTCTGGTCGAAGAATCAGTCCATAGCGAGGAATCCAACCAAGCAAGGAATGAAATGGATATCATTCCTGTGCTCTTTCTTGCTACTTGCCTGTAGGGTTAGCACAAGCTAGGTTTTCCATCCTGTAGTAAGAAGAGGTTCTCCCTTAACTAACTGTGAGTGGAATAAGGCCAGTGAAAGCAGTCTGATAGGAAGGTTAGTTCCCCTTCTCTTTTAGATTCCCTTTAAGTCCTCTCTTAAGCCTTTCAACGAGCCTTTCCAGAAGTTAATGCCCTTATTCTAGTCTAGTTCCTCTTAGAACCGAATATCCGATGTGGCCTTTCCGCTGTCCGCTGTTAGGTTGAAAAGGATTCGAACTGCTCAATCTAACCGACCTATAAAATAGGACTTAGCGAGGGCAAAGGTGAGATTTAGATGCTAGACGGAAGACAACATCCTGTCACTACCATACCCTACATAGAGACCCACCCAGTAGACGGAAGCCCATAAGGCCCCATGTCCACGGTGCAACAATTGCCCATGTGCTCACGAATTGGATTTGAACCAATATCAAGCTACTTGCCCTTTAGTAGATCGTGAGTGGGTCTGTCGTCCTCCTCATTATAGTCCTCCTAGAATCAATAGCATTTCGTCGGAATACATCCTGTCTTTTCACCTTAGTAGTCCTATGCATAGTAAGTACTATAGCCCCAATCATGGCTACTAATAAAATAAGACTAGGAACCAAAAACCAGACGGAATAGTAGGTATAAAGTAAATTGCCCAATGTTTCCAAATTAGTCCAACTTCGTACCTTTTCGGCATAAACCGTATATCTCAGAGAGGTCGTATTTCTTTGGGTTGGTAGTAATGGAATGCTTTCATTATCTAAAATAAAGAACATTTCCCACCAAAAGATCAGTCCAATAATACCACTCACTGGTAAATAGCGCAATACTTCTTCGTGAATCTCCGCTATTTGAATATTGAACATCATAACAACGAATAGGAATGAAACGGCTATAGCTCCTATATGAACTACTGGGAAGATCATAGCGAAAAAGTCGAGACCTAAGAAAAGAAGTAAACCAGAAGTATTGCAAAAGACTGGGATGGGAAACAAAACGGAATGTACCGGATTTTTAGCACGTACAACCATCAAACCAGAGACCAAAGCAGGGCTCGACAAAACAGAAAGTATCATAGTACGTCGTCCTTCCCTGAAATGGAACTTTCATGCTAGTTCTAGCTCCAGCATGAAAGTCGATCTATTACGACCAGCGCGGTTGTTCGTATTTCATTTCCTTCTTCCAAGCCTTAGAAAGCACTCACTGAGTTACTTACGGAATCGCAAATATCTTTCCACTGTCCTAGCGAATTCCAAGAGTGCCTGGCGCCTACGGATTGCTTGCTAACCAAGCCATTCTGGCTTTCCACTCACTCGAGTCCGTTGGAGTATTCAGCTGTTAGCCTCCCCCCCACAATGTATTGACAATGTGGAGTAGTTGTCCGTAAAAAGGACTTGAAACTCCAAGCTGAGCCAAGCTAGTATATATGGAAGAGATAAATTCTACATCATTTCCTGGTACTAATGTGTCGATCACGTCATATGCTCTGTTACCTGGTGGCAACATGACATTATTATCCCTGAATAGGGGGTTTAGGATTTTCTCACCTAACTGCTCTTTGATTGTATTAGCGACGGATTCATCCACACGATCCTGGAAGTTTTCGGCGTTTAAATTTCGCAGCTTGGCGACTCGCCAGCTGGAAAGAATAAAAAGAAAAGACGGCAATAAAAGCCCTGCCATCTTATTAATAAGATAGTTGAGAACATGCTCGGACATGCGAAAAAAGTACTATATGCTCTTTTAGGGAGAATGCCGCGATAAAAAAAAAAAACCTACTGAGAGGTAGACTGAACACGAACCCAATCTATCTATGGCAACTATCCCTACTTTTAGTAGATGGAGATGCGCACCTAGGAAAGACGGATGAAAGAGAACCCGCCCTGAGAGATTGGCATTGGCCAGTGGGTCCGCTGCGGTAGAAGGCCTTTGCTATCGTCCGAGGTTCCCAGAATATGGATATGGAAGGGAATTCTCTCCGGAAACCCTAAAGTTGATGTACAGATTTAGGAACTCGATCACATGAAAGAAGATTTCTTTGTATTTCTCTACGCAACAGGCATACCTAACATCTCATCGAGCCTAGAATCCAATCTCACTCACTTATTCACTTATTCTATTTCGAGTTAGCCCTCTCCACTTGCTTTCAACTCTCGTGATAGGGTCGCGATTACCTTTTCCATTTCGTCATAGCTAATTAGAGATCGTTGCCCATCACTCAGCGGTTTAGGAGTAGGAATCATCTTTCGCTACCATGAGATGGAAGCGCTACAACGAAAGTTGTTCACATCACATATGTAATTTCTACAATTGCTTTTGACTAGTTAAGTTAAGGCTGCTTTACCTACCTCTCCTTAAGAGTCGAGCATCGCTAAAGCCCTCTCTCTACCGGTCTACTATCTTCGTTCCTAACTAAACGACGGTTCGACTTGCATGTGTTAAGCATATACTGACTTTTTGTCTTGATTTAAGAGTTAGCCAAGGGGAGCTCAATGAACAAGATAAAGATTGCCTCTACGCTTCGCACCTTTAAATTAAGAAAGAGGGCAAGATCACTCCTAAAAGCAGCCGCGATCTTATATACGATACCACTAAATGAAACTTCCTTCCTGCTTAAGGCACTAGTTCGGATGGAAACCCTGATCAGGCGGGTGGCCTAGCTCATAGTGAAAAGTCCCCTTCCCACATCGATCCCTCGAGGTGGAAGAATGATGAAACCTGCCAAGTCATATAGTAGTAATGCCTTTCCCAATAATCCTCTATCGAAGTCAGTCCCCCATGGGCGTTAGTTTCTTCATGGGAAGAAGGGCAGGTATACCTTTAGTGTGCTGCTAGCCCCCGAGCAATAAAAGAAGAGGGGCTTCCCCGGTCCAATAGACCTCTCTGCCTGAGGGAACTAGCAATAGAAGTGGGGGCAGGACATCTGAGTCAACAACTTCTTTATGAATAGAATAGGTTTCTAACAGAATGGGTGGCTATTTATCCGAAAGTGAGGACACCGTCCCTCTTCTCTGGATCTGGCATTCCTGGCTAAGTATGAAAAGATGAACTCTTTCCTTCCTTTCGTTTTGTCCCCAGATTCTTCCCCCCAGGGGGTTACTTTGTTCCAGGCACTAAGCGTGATACCTTTATTGGTCTTGTCCATAAGTAGGGTGCCTCTATCCCGTATTGAAAGAGCGGCGATAGGAGGAGGGAGAACGTCCTCAGCAAAGGTCCGCATTGTTCTATCCTATCTCCTCCAGGTAAGAATCGGGATTTCAAGTCTGAGTTCTACCCCAAGATAGGGAATGGTTTCCCCAATATAGGATTCGGCTAGTGTTCAATAGGCTCGCTAGTCGAGATCCTCAAATAGGGGCATATCCGGGGACTAAATCAGTATATCTATTCTATTGCCATTTCCGTCTAGAAAAAGAAAGAGTGAGTTTTAGGCATCTCATGCAAAATAAGTCAGTGACTCAAATCGAGTAGATATAGGCTAGTCAAATAAGTCTAGGAAGAACGATGACTTCCTTCGATACAGGATTCCGAAAGGACGGATCCTATTACTTTGGAATGGAGCGAAGGCGCACCACTTTAGTCAACTCGAAGAAGAGAAAACGGAAGCAACCTTTCCGAAAGATTACCAGGCGAGGGGTTAGGATTTTCCTGACTTTACCTGATTGTGTAAGAGACTAGGTCCGTCTGGCATGGCTGGCAGGGAAGACAACTCACTTTGAGAGCCGAGCTACCAGTCACCTAAAGGGATCCCGCTTCAGATGAAGCATGGCCATATTATTTATCTAAATGGAACAGAAGGTTTTTTATCGCGATGTTTGATAGTAGCGTCCTTAGGATGTAAGCCGACCGAAGTACCTGGCGTGCTACCCTTCCTCAGCCGAAAAAGTTGACTCTCGAAGAAAGCTATTCGATTTTGCGACGACCTTTCCTTTGGTTACCGAGCAGTCTGACTTTACTCATTCTCTAATCTCATCTCTAAAATAAGGATGAACCACACGGAGGCGATCTCGAACATCAAAATAAAATATTGTCAAAAGAAAGAAGACCTTCCTAAGAGAGATGGAGAACTCACCCCCTCTTCTCTCCTATAAATATAGTTTGCACGAGCTGTAGTAAGCCTATCCTGGAAACAGCCTATTGGACAAGGCAAGGAGAGAGGAGATTCAAAATGATTTCATTTAAGAATAATCTGGAAGAGGAAGCCTCAACCTAGAACGGGCACAGGTCCTACCCATCCTCCGTTCCAATATGAAAATATCAATCCGATCATTGCGATAAGCATTCCGCTATACCATAGCGGGCAAACCGAACGAGTCACTCCCTAGTCCATTAAAGAGTAGACGTTGATAGTCCACTCGGATGGGTACACCCCCCAAACATTATGAAGGGTTCAAAAGCAAGCCCCTAAAGTTCTGCATAAACGAAAAAGCACCTTTATGATCCTCCTTTCGATAACAGAGGGGCAGAAGAGTTGTTGGAAGTTTCATCTATCTTACTATCATAAAAGACCCCTCTTAAAAGGTTCCTCCAACATAAAGTAAAACTCAACCAGGTTCGTAGACCTGCCATTTCTTAGGTTAGGCTGCTGTGTGATGCTTACTCCATCTCAACGGATAAGCTCAGCTGGCTTACTAAAGATGAACCCCTTGTGAGGCTATTATAGCACGCCACCCGTGCATTAAGATGATTTCACGTGGTTGCGGCAAGACCATTCCCACCCTTTCTGCTGGAAGAACAGCAGGAAGAAGTGGGCCTCCCCCTATATCGTTCTCCGGGTGGGTTAAATAGACTATGACTATATAGGTAGGGGCTTAGCTGCTCCTAGTCAGATAAAAGTTCTATACTGGGCTCTCAGCAACCCTGAACTACTAAAAACCTGACCCTTTGATGTGGTTGCCCTGCCGATGAGAATGATGTTTCGGAACCCACCCTGCAATAACGTGAAGTTGTTAAGTTAAGTAGTAACTAATATCTTTCTCCTGAATAGATCCCTTCCCTTTAGATTGAATTCCGTTCCGTCACCATCCATTCTTACAAAAGAAAGAGGAGAAGACCTATTGAAAGATCTTGATTTAAGCTTAAAAGCTTTCAATGGATGGGATAAGGTTTGGATGGAAAAAAGGGCTATTAACAACTGAAATAGCGCTTTAGAAACTTTTTCTTTCAAAATGAAACGTCGATAAAGGACCAATAGCCCATTTTATACGGAAAGCCCAACCTTTATCTTTAATAACTTTTAATAAGCCCTTTCTATAGTTAATCCGTGCCTTCTATTTAGTTTACTGCCGAAATCAGAATAAGAGGAAATATGAGTCAAACAAAGGTGTAAATGAAAGGATCGAACGTAAAGAAAGGACTTTGGAAAGGGGAACGACATGTGAAAACTTGCTCTAAAAGGGGGCTTCCTATACCCGGAGTGGCCAAAGAAGACCTGAATAATCCTGATCTTTGCTCAAATTCTCACGTGTTATTACGTTACGTATATAAGCCGGGGGAATAATGGAATACTGCTTTTTTTTATTGGAGCCCTAACTGGAAAAGGAGTCTTGGTTATCCAAAGCATTTCAATCAGGTTTCCCCAAGCAATTGGAGAAGAATCTGCTTCTGTATCGAGCGCTTATACTAGCTCAAAGCGTTGTATCCGGGGGCTTAGTAGGGCCCATTAAGATTCACCAAATACAAGGCACAAGGGCTTTTTTCTGGTTCACCACAGAAGGCAGGTTATCTGCTAAGTCTATGGTCCGATTCCAACTAATTATATATAATAATCTTTGATCCTTGTCTACAGCCAACTCGATTGCATCGATCCTTCTCTATTCTAGGAGCACCCAATCCAGTCATTCTCTTGTAAAGTGGATGATTTCATCATAACAAAGAGAACCCAGTCGAAAAATAGATCCATTCGCTGAGCTCTGAGCTCCTATGGCAAATCATGATGTGCGCATACTGGGTACTCCGCTTTAGTAGTGCGTTAACTAGTAGTCCACTACTGATTAAGGATTTGATACTGACACCTGTCTTGTCTTATTAACTATAAGCCTTTGTAAAATGTAAAATAAATATATTGGATAGGGTATTCCTTAAGTTTAAAACTTTATCAAAGACTCCGTGACTTGGGAAATCCCGAGACCGGGATCAAGCTTACAACCTGTGGATTGTCAAAAAAAGAAGTCGTTTTCCTGCTTGCAGAAAGCCCTTTTCGACAATCTGCTTCATGAATGCGAGAGATTCATCAAAAAAACCTGATGTACTATATGTTTCAGCAGATCATAAGCGAGCCTGCTTGTTGCTAGCCTTGCAATCATTCATCAACTTCAAGGCGAGTTCGAAAGCTTGACAATTTACTTTGGAGAGCCTACACTTAGTTTCAAAAAGGTTGGTATTAGCATTAGCACTCGCTTAGGTGCTAAAGGTAGAAAGGTAGATATGTAAATCACTTAGTCCTTGAACTAGGGATAGGGCCTATTAATAAAATTCCAATATAGTAGCAGTACTATACTAGTGAAGGAGGAAATCGTAGTCCCACAGGATTCAATGAAGCTATGCCTTTTTCCTCTGCTTAAGGACTATAAGGATATTAATTCCTTTAGTTAGAGAGCTGAATGGAAAGGAAGGAGAATACGGAAGTTATAAACTACTCAGTCAATAGATCTTAGAGGACTGGGCACTGTGCAATCTATTAGTACAAGACTGGCTATTGAAGTCAGAGACTCTACTTATGCTTGCGGAGGGATGTAAGGACTACTTTTATGAATATTTCATTCTTTAGCTCCTTTCTTTATCCGATCCGGCCCGAAAGGAAAAATAAAAAAATAAGTCATGAACCAAACCCCAGTTTTCAGGCTCTCATGAAGCCTTAGGGCGAAAGCAATTATTCCTCTCACATTGGGAACTTCGCTCACTTCCTAAAACACTGGAGACTGAGGCGCATTCGCAACAATACATCTATGACTAGAGAATTAGGTATATTAAGAATAGATCTAGCAATACAATCACCAAACTATTAACACTTCCAATACCCATACCATCAACTCAAAGGAAAACCTTTTTGTCACCACGGAGCATAACTGCAACTAAAACTATTACCAGAAAGACAACTATACTGGCACGCGTACTCTTTCCAAAGCTAAAAGCACCTCCTACACTTGAGAACTACTACGCATTGGCAACGCAGCAGACAGTTCCTTTAGTGCATTAGACCTGGAAAACTCGACCGGAGGTGCTTTCAGGAGTCTGAGTTCCAGGAATAATGAATAAAAGACAAGACTGCCGATTCCCCTTTAAGTAAGCCACTCTAGTTTCAGTTTTCACTTTAACAGTTAACAAGGACGCCTTAAAAGAAAAAGACCACCCATCCTCGGATTCTACCGGTTTGCTGATCGCATGCTGGTTATCAGAGTAGAAGCTGCATCACTAATCGCGGATGTTTGGACATCTTTAGGAGTGAAGTAACTGCCCACCATCTCCTTCTTCAATGAGCGAGGACTCAACCCCCGCACGGTATGGCTTGTTACGGTACGGCTCGGTATAGCAAGGGAGGAAGTAGTTGATGTGATGATATCAAAGTTCTAGATTGGTAAAGTGCTCAGAGTATGGATATGGAGGTACCCGCCCGAAGCTATAGGGCTAAGGCCTAAAAAGAAAACGATAAAAATATTCCCCCTTCAGGTGTGGCTTAGCATTAGGAAGTTCTTATAGAATGCGCTGTGAGGGGAGGAATATCCTATCTAAGAAGCAGCTTCTTCTGTAAGAACAAAAGGAAAGGGCCGGCTATTCTTTTTGTTCAATGAAAAAGCATTCGTTCATAGTCGCTAAGAGGAATCCGAGCTTATTCTTATTCAATGCTAGCTCTGACCTAGTGGGAATCTTAGATGTGAAAAAAGCCTCCTCCCCCGCTTCTTTCTTTCAATGTGAAACTGTTAAAGAAGCCTTTCCTTAGCACTCACTTCACACAAAGTAGATATCTATCTTTCTCCCGTCTTGTTTTCGAAGTCTTCAATTCCGGTCGGAGAAGAGTCATGTGCTTTTACTTGACTTGATCTTGATTGTACCTCTTTTGAGGCTCTTTAATCAGCTTGGAAGTATCTTTGCAGTCCGTAAAAGTGGAATCTTACCTATGCCCCATCAGCCTCAAATGGTTGCTCTTCCCTCACTAGTCTCACTTATTCAATTAGCTTCTATCATTTAAAAGTTTCTTTCAAGGACATCATCAACTAAGCATCAGTTTGAGTCCGTCTACCAGTCTAAGGTAGGGTAGTCAGTGACGCAGTCCAAAAAGCAATATATTATTCCGGGTCTAATCCTATCAGGTGCCGGTCAAGCATTCCAATCCCAATGAGTCAATAGCAGCAGAGTCGTGAAAAGACCTAAAAGCAACTATCTAAATTTCAAGCAGAAAAGTCGCCCTGGGTAAGAGGTCACGTTAAGAGCTATTCAAAGTAGATAGAAAGTATAGGTTGGAAGTCTCGAAATTGATGAGTTCCGGGTCCGTAAGGTTCGTATCGTAGAGAGTTTCCTTGGTAGAGTGGAGAGGACCAAGGTAGATCGCCCTTTAGGTTCTAGTCGGAAAAGCGGTTTGAAGACAGGGAAGGCAGGGACTAAGTATTTTTCTTCAGTAGCAGAAGTTGTTGATTCTGTTGACCAAGAGCTAGCCACTAAGAGAATCTCAGTCGAGTGAGGAATAGTCGAACCTTCACTGCCTTTCCTCGGCTCACTGAACTTGCTTGACAGGTTCGACTCCTGCTCGTGAGTAGGCCAACGTGCGATGCCAGCCAGGATGGCCAGCCCATAGAGTGTCATGGCACTCTCTTATGAGTTCCCTTCTCAGCCCCATCAGTCTTCGGTACATACAAGCGGCTCCTTGTAACAAGAGTCCATCATCGAGCCAAAAGCGCAGTGTGTTCCCCTTCTTTACCAAATCGATCAAGGCTTGAGCTCTCCAAACCCTTCCGAATTCTTTGGTGCAAGGTGCTAGTGAGTTGAGAGACGCTTCGTTGCTTGTCGGCAGTAAGGGCTGCTAGCTTGGCCTTGCGGTTCAAGGCATCAGCGACCTTGTTGGTTCTTCCAGGCTTGTATTCCAAGGCCAGGTCGAACTCAGTTAGGAACTCTTGCCAACGAGCTAGCTGGGGGTAAACTTATTTTGGGTAAGAAAGTAGCTCACAGCCACGTTGTCTGTCTTCACTAGTAGTTTCGATCCCAAGAGATAGTGCCTCCATACTCATAGGCAATGCACAACCGCTAACAACTCCTTCTCCTGTGCTGTGTATCTCTTCTCAGCATCATTGAGTTTGCGACTCTCATAGGCAACTGGGCGCCCATCCTGCAGCAACACTCCACCAATAGCGTAGTCGGATGCTAGGTATGCACTTCAAAGGGCTTGGTGTAGAAATTGTTAGAATTCTAAATAAATAGGAGTCAGAAAGGAGTGATCGAGGACAGGTCATAACCCAGAGAGAAAGCCTAACCCTTAAAGCGCTTCACCTTCCGTACATTCTTCTTAGTCTGCTCTAAAGAAAGCCAGTGACTCGAGGTCTTCTGGTATCTTGTGGGTTAATTTCTAATGGCTCTGATATGATAGTTGAATGAATTTCTCTGTAGAGGTTAAGAGGGTTTACTACTTCGAGAAGAGTCAAAGACCAACAAGGAAAGAAAGTGGGGGCGCCCTTTAGTCGGAAGAGTAAAGCGAAGTTCTGTTCCACTAAAGTAGCTCGACCAAAGAAGATTTCGGAAAGTGTAACGACAGTTGGAAGAAAGGGGAAAAATATACTCAAAGTAAAGGCCTTTTAAGTAGTGGGTTAGGCGCGCATCCCTTTCATCGGGTGTAAGCAGTTAAAGTAGTCCGCTAATCTAAAGGAAGCAAACCAGACTCCTTCTATCTATTCCTATTCTATGCCCGCAATCAAAGCCTTTAGCCAGCCATAAAAGTCAAGCTATAATGAGAAGTGCTATTCCGGGGATTGACCCAGAAGTTGTAATATGTCTAAAGAGTGTGATCATGTCTAGAAACAACAAAAGCGAAAGAAGCCCCCATTCCCTCTCTTCTTTCCCCCCTTACGTTCCACGCAATTCTTTTTATCATTGTGGAGAACTGGGAATAAGAAGCAAGGTGATAATACGGTAAGGAGTAGTTCACTTTCCCCGCTCCAAACATACCTATTTATTGATAAGGTGAGGAGGGCTTCATTCAAGGAGCAAGATCGACAAGGCATAAACCGTCCACCACATAGAGCTCGGTAGCCTCCTAACTAAGGAAGCTCCATATTCTATTTAAGCTGGCAAGGCTTGAGTTTTACATTGGTCGCCTTCCTTCGTAAGGTAAGAACGAATAGACATTCTTGTCTTGGCCCAGGTTATGCACATGACCGAAAGTGATTCTTTTGTGATCTCGCTTGGAATAGAACCCTATACCATATAAAATAAAGCCCTTTAACTTAACCCTTGCTTGCTCTTTCCGCCTTGGAGAACCGCTTGATTGAGGAGAATGCCATCACCTTACAACTAAGAGATGGGTAAAGCCATTTTGTGAAGAGAGAGGGCAACACTACCACGGAGTCTCTCGCCGCATTAGTAGCCCCATAGATAAAGGAAGTTGCTGAAGTCCCTACAATAGTTCTTAGGGGACCCGATTACCTACTTCTGCCGGCACTAAA